CAAAAACAACAACACGTTTTCCAGTTAAATTTTGACAATCTATTGAACGTGAAAACCAAGCCGCTTGTGAAACATATAGTGTTTGCTTATTTATATAGTTATTTATTAGTTGTAAAAACAAATGTTTAATGCTAGATTCTTGGCTAAAGCCATTAGATTTAGTACTACTAAAATAAGTTGTTTGTTCGGAAACGCTGTTATGCTCGCTATATAAATGTAAAGGCGAGCGTGAGCGCGGGAGCGAAGTGACCTCTCGCTGTTCGCTAGAGAACGCCGCGAAGCGGTCATTTTGCACATTTAAAACAAAATTCGGTTTTTTCTTATTTTGTATTTTTAAATGCATATCTTCAGAGCTCGCTGACGCTCGTTCTATTTTTGAAAGTCCACCAAAGCCTGAAAATAGTTCTGGTAAATTAGCAACCGAGTCACTTAAACTTAGTTCAGAACTACTCTGTTCATTAGCACTAGGATGAGCGCTAGCAAATACGTGAGTTGTTGATAAATATTTATTGAACCAAAACTCAAATGATGAAAAAAACGGTGTAGATATTAAAATATTTGCTATTTCACGAATAAAAGCGGCAGTGTCTAAAACACCCATAGGCGTAATTGAAACAAAAGGCATATCATATTCTTTCTGCAAAAAAGAAGCTGTCATTAAGCCAACTTCACGATACGGAACTATATTAAACCAAGCTTTTGTTAAGTTTTGAATATTATGAACCGACGCACCTTCTGGAATTATTTCATTAATTTCTATACCTAAATCATTAAGTAAGCGTTTTAATTCTCGACAATCATGTTGATTATGAAAACCTAATGTAAAAATTCCTATAATATTTGCCGAAGGACTATCGGAACGAGAAGAACGAGCATTGCGAGAGCTCACAGATTCGCAACTTACTTCGCTCGTCCTTAAAACGTTCATAGCAACGTTACTCTGAACGTTTTTTGATTCTGGGCTTTTATCAACTTCAACTCGCTCCGCTCGTCCTTGAATATATTTTTGTTCAGTCGGATTTTTTTTTGATAAATAATAACGAACAATTTGTTCTAAAGTTCTATCAGCTGCTTGTAATTCATTAACACGATAATGATTTACATCAGCTAATAAAACATCGCAATTTGAGGATAATGAAGCTCTATTAACAAAATTTTGCAAATCTTCTTGTAATATACTCGATGTACATGTAGGTGTTAGAACGATTAAATCCGGTTGTTCTTCTTTATCTTTTCTTGTTATATTTTCAACTACTTTTTCTTGTGATCCTCTTGCTAAAACATGACGATCAACAATACTTGCAGTTACTGGTGTAAAATCTCGTTCTCGTTCTAGCATAGATCTCATAACATTAAAATAATCATCACCTAAAGGTGCATGCATAATCGCATGCACATTTTTAAAAGAACTTGCCACACGTAATGTACCTATATGAGCCGGGCCTGCATACATCCAATAAGCTAATTTCATAAAATCAACAAAAAAGATTCCGAATTTAAATGGTAAAGATTATTGTTATAATAGATATTATAACTTCGATAAGTTATTAAAACGCGCGGAGCGTCCACTTAAAGTCTTATTTGATTCTTATTATACTACAAACTATAAACCACTTAGTTAATATTTAAAATATAAGTATATCATAAAAAAAAAAGCACGACGTCTTTTAACAGAGCATGATGTTAGCGGTGAAACCATAGTTCGTAAAAAAAAACATATATAAGCGTTAGCTGTGGCGAACGAAATGAGCTATGGTAACGCCCACTGTTAGCGCTGCAAAACTGCTCACCATAATATTTTAAAAGTTCGCTTCGACAAATTATTCGGAGGACTCAACTTGGTAAATAAAAAGCATTTAAAAAGTTTAAATTCACAAGATTTTAATAGCCTTTTTATTTGCGAGTATTTGTGAGCTCTCGTTGCTCTGCTTGTACTCGCTACGCTCGCCTCGCTGGCCCCGAAGGGGGGCTTTTTATTTATAATATTTTAAAAGTTCGCGTACTCACTGCGTTCGTCCTCGCTACGCTCGTTCCTTACGTAAAAGTTCGTTCGCGTACTCACATAAAAAGTAAATAAAAAGAAGAATTTGCGAGGACGAACATTAGCGAGGAAGAGCACGTGAAATATGAGTACGTGAGCAAAAAAAAAAACGAGCCCAGTAGGAATTGAACCTACACTAGCGGTTTAGAAGACCGCTGTCCTATCCATTAGACGATGAGCTCTTTATAATTTTAACACAAAAAAAATAATAGTAAATAAATGTATAGCGAACTCTCATTTATAAATAAAATGGCCCTTTTCTTTCTTTTTTATTTAGGCTTTTTTTACCAATATTATATTGGCTTTTTAAATTCACAAGATTTTAATAGCCTTTTTATTTGCGAGTATAAACGTGGAAATAAATGACGTCCATAGCTAACGCCATGCTCTGCATGCTCGCGACGCTCGCCCTGGCACAGGGTGAGCTTCAGCGAAGTCTATAAGAGTACGAACGCAGTGAGTTCTGAAGTGACCCTCGAACGTTCGCTGCTCACGTGTTTTTGATTTTCATAGCAAGCACCGAACGTTTAATAATCTAGATTCAAAAAAAAAAACTTAAAGCAGTTAATAAGTTAATACTAACTAGCTAAAACTTAGTTTAGAATAAACCAAACGTTAATGAAATATCAATAGGGAATGTAGCTCCAATACCTAACCAAACAGCAACTAAAGTACCTAATAAAAATAAAATTGTTGCAATAGGACGACGGAACGGGTTTTGGAATTTATTGATACTTTCAATAAAAGGAACTGTAATTAAACCTGCAGGAACAGCAGCCATTAATAAAACACCTAATAATTTATTAGGTACTGTACGAAGAATTTGGAACACAGGGTAAAAATACCATTCTGGAAGAATTTCTAATGGTGTTGCAAATGGGTTAGCTGGTTCACCCATTGCAGCTGGATCTAAAACTGCTAAACCAATAACACAAGCAAATGTGCCTAAAATACAAACTGGGAAAATATAAAGTAAATCATTAGGCCAAGCTGGTTCACCGTATGTATTATGCCCCATACCTTTTGCTAATTTTGCTTTTAATACTGGATCGCTTAAATCAGGTTTTTTTGTAACTGACATATAAACCGTGGAAAAGTCTAAGAAATTTCATGCGCTTCGCGTTCAATGTCAATTTGTTATGTAAATCAACGTACAGAGCATGGCGTTAGCCAACTCGCTTCGCTCGTCCTTTTCAATATTATGATGAGCACTAACACAGTCCCAAACTGTGTTTAGGCTTTAGCTATGGTAACGCCATAGCGTTGCCATGATTTCACTTTTTAATATATATATAAATTAAAAAGTGAAACCATAGCTTCGCTCCTTAAATATATATATATATATATATTTATATATATATACATTAGCTATGGCGAACGAAGTGAGCTATGTTGTTCTACACATTGTCAGAGCAACGTGTATTGAAGGGTGAGCGTAGCGAACATGATTAATATTTTAATAAACTTGCTCATTCTCAACAACTCGCTTGCGAAGCGAGGCAAGAGCTAAATACCCGCTAACGTTTTAAAATTGCCCGCACCTTCTATGTTTTATAAAATAAAAGGCGCGGTAGCGTACTTCTTCCGAATCTTTGTTTTTTGAATCAAACTTGTGTGAGACATGCGAGTTATTTTTTTTGTTTCAAATCTCTAATTTGTTTGCTAAATATTTATGAATACTGGTTGAATATAATTATTTATTGCTAAAAACACACTGACTTGGTTCAATCGGAACCGTTATGCTAAAACGGTTATAAGGCGTACTCACTTCATAAATAAAAAGGCGAGTATTAACGAACTCTCGTTCGTTTTCAAAGAGATGAATATAGATAGCTTTTTTAAAAAGTGGGAGCAATGACATATCCGTATTGTGTTCTTAGTTAAAAAGAACACAATACTCTAAAATATAGCTCACTAAGTACAGAGCATGGCGTTAGCTATGGCGAAGCGAAGTTAGCCAACTCGCTTCGCTCGTCCTTTTTAATATTATGATGAGTTCGCTGCGTTCCCAAAACCGTGTTTGGGCTTTAGCTATGGCGAACCATTAAATAGAATAGTAAGCTATGCCGCCGAAGGCGGTTATATATTTATATACAAGTGAAGCCATAGCTCGCTTCGCTCGCTCCTTAAACATATATAAGCGTAAGCTATGGACGTCTCGCTCCGCTCGCAAAAAAAATGCACATTGCAGAGCAACGTTCGTCCTATAGGGGCGAAAGCTCAAGCTTGCTTATACGCAAGCGTATAAACAAGCTTGATTTTGCTAGAATTAGAAGTTCATTTCAGCTAATTGAACTTTTTCGAATTGTTTTTTCTTCAGAACAAGTAGAACCTGTGCTAATAAAACAAATAAGAAGAATACTAATAAACCTTGAATACGAGCAGGGTTTTGTAAAACAATTTCAACATCTTTTTGGCCGAAACCACCTACATTTGGATTATTTGTTAATGGTTGATCTGCACTTACGGCCTGACCTTCACGAACAATTAAATCAGGTCCTGCTGGAATTTTATCAGTTACAGTTTCACCATCAGCTTTTTCAATTGTAACTAAATAACCACCTTTTTTACTAGCTGGTTCAATTGATGTGATTTTACCACTAGCTGATGCGTTAAAAACAGTATTATTTGATTTTGAACCGTCTGGATAAACCTGACCACGACCTCTATTAGCACCTAGATAGATAGGGTATTTTAAATAAGAAACATTTTTATTAACAGCTGGATCAGGAGAAAGAATAGGTACAACTAGTTCACTATATTTTTTACCAGGAATAGGGCCAGCTACTAAAATATTTTGTTTTTCTGGACTATATGGTTGATAATAAACGTTACCAATTTTTTTCTTCATTTCTTCTGGAATACGATCAGCTGGAGCTAATGTGAAACCTTCTGGAAGAATTAAAACAAAACCAACATTAAGATCCCCTTTTTTACCATTTGCTTGAACTTGTTGAACTTGTTTATCGTACGGAATTTCAATAACTGCCTCAAAAACTGTATTTGGTAATACTGCTTGAGGTACTTCAATTTCAGCTGGCTTTTGTGCTAAGTGACAGTTAGCACAAACAATACGACCGTTTGGTTCACGTGGATTTTCATAGTTTTGTTGCGCAAAAATAGGATAAGCTTCTGCAGTTTGTAAACTACCTACTAAAAAAAATCCAATTACTGTTGAAAAAATAGCGCGAAGCGCGGTATTAGTTGTAATATTTTTTTTCACTTTACAGAGAAAAACACTTAACAAGACTTTATTTTCTGAATAAAATCTTGTTTTTTTTTTATGTAAAAATCTATTCTAAATTCTTTTAATAAGCTATTGAGTTCTCATCCAATAAGCAGGTGTTGAGTAGTTGTAGAAGCTTGGATCAACAAAAGCTGTATTAATATTTGCTTTTTTATTTATTTTTCTTCTCTACTATCATTTTAACAAAATAATTTTTTCATAACAAGGGCGAGCGTCAGCGAGCACGTAAGTATAGCGAGCTCGCGTCCTCCTTATTATATTGGGGATGAGCTTAGCGAATAAATAAAAAGTATTTAAAAAGTTTAAAGAGTGAGTACGCGAATAACTCACATAAAAAGTAAATAAACCATTTTTTTTTCATGCTCTGCGCGTAGTGAGCACATCTCGCTAGAGGACGAACCTGAGGCGAAGTGAAGCGGAGCGAACTCTCGTCTTCAGTCCGCTTCGCTCAACTCGCGTACTCACTTCGTCTTTTTAAATTCACATAAAAGAAAAAGTGAGAGCACAGCGAGCGAAACTAGTTTCACTCGCCAGTGAGCTAATGACTTTTTGTGCTAGCACAATAGATTGAATTATTATTGAAATTTGAATTGCTATATATATATATATATGAATACTATTCCGATCTTTATTTTGTTTGACCTAGTTGGTAATACTTCTTAAATTAGCCTTTCAACTCAATTCTTTATTATTATACACATAAAACCCACAGCTGGCGCTGCCTTTTATTACGCCTGTGTTAGCAGGCCAAATAGCTAAAACTTTGAGCAAAAAGTGTCCGAAATTGGTTTTTCAACTCCCGGAGCAAGAGCTATCTACGCTCGTCTTGACGAACGAGAGTTCGGTGAAGGCGTACTATCTACTCACATAAAAAGTTCGTCCTATTTCAGAATTCACGAACTCACGTACTATCGATGTTCGCCCTAATGTACACACAGCTTGCGGTGTTAACGTATTATCTATGCTTTTTTATTTATTCGCTAAGCTCATCCCCGAATATAATAAGGAGGACGAGGCCCCGAAGGGGGCTCAGAATTTCAACAAAATCTGAGCATACGCTCAGATTATAGCTTTGCTGCTCACGTGCTATCTATGCTCGTCCTATCCCAAACTGTTTTAATGCCAGCGTTTGCTGGCAATTTTTTTTTTATTTGACGAGCATAGATAGCCATAAAATATCGCTTTAGCGCGTAGCGAATACATGAGCACCTAGCGAGATGCACATTTTTGAAGTATTAAATTAAAGAGAATACGACCCGGCGTTGTACAGATATATTGATTTGTTAAAAGATTTGAAGAATCAAACATTTTATAAGTTTTTCTGCTAATTTCTTGCCAATTTCCAAATTGATTTATGCGTAATTCACGAGGTTCTTCGAGATCAGAACCATTTTCTAATAAATTTGTCCACTTAACCCATATTAAAGCATGTATATCAACTCTTTGCTGCTCATAAGCTTTTATAACATCAAGTAAATTATTAAAATTCGCTGCGCTCCCTTTTTGAAATTTGATAGTTGTTTTGTTACAATAAGTTGTTAAATAATAACAACCTAAAACCATATCTTGGCTTGGAACAGCTAAAGGATCCCCTGTTGCAGGAGATAAAAAATTATTACGTGATAACATTAATTTCCAAGCTTCTGCACGTGCTTCAATAGTTATCGGAACATGCACAGCCATTTGGTCACCATCAAAATCAGCATTAAAAGCTGCGCAAACTAAAGGATGTAATAAAATAGCACGACCTTCAACTAAACGTGGTTGAAATGCTTGAATTCCTAAACGGTGTAACGTTGGAGCACGATTTAGTAAAACTGGTGTTACTTGCATAATTTCTCGTAATAATTCCCAAGTTAAGTTGGGATTTGTTTTCATTAATGTTTTTGCACCAATAACGGTGCGTGCTAAATTTTTCGATAAAATAACTTTTAATAAAAAAGGTAAATATAATTCTAAAGCCATTTCTTTTGGAATACCACATTCATGCAATTTTAATTTTGGACCAACAACAATAACTGAACGTCCCGAATAATCAACGCGTTTTCCTAATAAATATTGTCTAAAACGTCCTTGTTTACCTTTTAGAATATCGGATAAGGATTTTAAAAGTCTTCCTCGAGAATCTTTTTCTGAGACAACCCCACTTTTACCATTTTGTATTAAATTATCAACCGCTTCTTGTAATAAACGTTGGGCATATTTCATTTCATATGAGTTATTAATAGAGGAATCTTTTAAAAATTTCTTTAATCTTTCATTACGATAAATAACACGTTGGTATAATCGGTTTAAATCAGAAGCCGCTATTTGACCACCCATTTTTACAATAGGTCTTAAATCCGGTGGTAACACTGGAAGAAATGTTAAAATCATGGATTTAGGATCAGTATCTTTTCTAAATAATTTACGAACTAATTTTGTTCGACGGATTAATAAATCACGTCGTTTATATAATTCTCGTAATTGTGCTTTAGAATTTCTAGGCCGCGAAGCGGCTCGAAAAGGGCGAGCGTAAGCTAGCTCTATCGAATTAACACTTTTTTTCTTAATGGTTTTGTTTAATTGATAAAGTAATAATCTGTTCTGTTTGTCTAATTTTTTCATTTCATAAAAATCAAATTCATTAAGTAATTGTTGTATAATACCAGGACCCGAATAAATTGCATGACTAGCGCTATTGCGCTGTAATCGAAAATCGAGAGCGAGCGTAGCGAGGTCAGTAAGTACGCGAGGACATTTAAAAGGGTGAGTACACGAATATGACTGAGCCCCCTCGGGGCCTTCAGAGCTTAAGCCAAAAAAGTTATTAATCGATTGTGCATTTGTGCTTATACAATCTTTATAAGCTGGAATAGGTTGATCTGTTGAATCTGGATAATTAGAATAATATAAAACAAATATTTGCCAATCTTTATCCCCATCCCATCTTTCTCGGTGTGATAAACAGTAGTATGGGTTTACTAGTCCTAACGGTTTTGTTTTTTTCCGATTTTGTTTGACTGTATCTGTTGATAGAAGGCGAGCGTCAGCGAGCACGTGAGACATTAAAATAGAATTGGAGTGGTTTTTTAATAAATTGGCATTATCAACTATTCTATTTGTTTTATTAGAATGTTGTAGTGCAGCCCTACTTATTCCTTCGTTTACTGTATTTTTTGAAGAATACAGTTGAAATTGTTTTTTTGCTCGTAACAAGGTTTCCTCCCAATATTTTAAATTCTTTTTTGATATCGAGCTCAGTAAGTACTGCGAGCTTAGTGAGCTTTGATTAATATTGTTTTGTTTACGAACGGTTAAGAAAAAAACCAAAAACTCGACAAAACCTTCTGTTAATAAAGATGTAAACATATCAGTATTGTTTAATAGAAGTGTTGATAAATCAAAATAATACAAATGTTTCTTTTGATCCAGACTCTTGTTTAAAGACACACTGTAATTTATTGACATTACAGGTTGTTTTAGATTTTGAAAATAAAAGTTAATATGTTTAAGGAAATATTTTTTGACAATAGTTAATAAATTCGTTACTTTAAGTAATTTATTAGAAAATTGCGAAAAACTTAATTGAATGTCCCCATGATATTTTATGGCTCGCGTGCTCACAGATTCGCGTTTAAAAATGTAAAGGTTCGTCCTACGCTCGCCATTATATTTTAATGGCAGAAACTTTGACTTTTTTTGGAACTCCAAATATAGACTTCGACGTGTATGTTTGAGTTGGCTTCTTAACCATACGTTACGCGCCATTAAAATGTTTTTGGCTTTAGCTATAATAAAAGGACGAGCTTTGCGAGGACGAACCTTTACATTTTTAAAGGGGTGAGCATGCGAGCCATAAAATAGAATGGGGAGCATTTTTAAAAAACCATTTGGCTCTTTTATATGTTCCTCTATAGTTACGATAGAATTAATATATGCTTTTTTACAAATATTTTTCCAAGCGTTTTGTATTCCAATTTCTAACGCATTTTTTTGTATCCATTTTTCTTCAAGGAATAATATATAAAAATAAATAGGTAATTCATTTTTTTTATTACTAATAACTATATAAGGCTTATCTGACGGCGAACCTTCCTTATATAATGGTGAGCTGCTTTGATTATTATAAATGTCAGATATATCTCTGTGAGGGCGCCAGCGTATAGAACGATTCCTAAAAAGAAAAGCAGCTAATTGTTCTAAATAAGAATTGAATGTTATAGTTTCGTTGGTATTAACATACTCACGTATTCGTAACTCACCATTATATAAGGAAGGTTCCCCGTCCTGTTGCAAGACTGAATATTTCGTACGTCGAAGTTCTGGAACAGGATGAGCGCTAGCGAATCTGTGAGCCGCAAATACGTGAGTTTTCTTATGCTTTAACAAATTCTTAAACCAATCTTTCTTAAAAGTTGGTTTTTTCGATAAACGTGATGAGCAACGTTGCAAATTATAAGGCAGAGCAACATGCTCTGTTTGAGCTAAATGATTTTGTTGGTAGTTATTATCCAATTTGGATTGCCATTTTGGCATTTTTTTGCTCTCTGCTCGCGAACTCACAGATTCGTGACTCACTAAACTCGCTACGCTCGTTCCTGGATAAAAAGAAACAATTTTATTTTCCTGAATACTGCCTATACTACGCTGCTCTGCAATGTGCAGAGCAACATGCTCTGCGCGTTTCATGATTTTCCTCTTCGTGCAGAGCAACGAGAACGTTGGATTTAAACTGTGCAGATACGCATCCGAGCTTGTTTGTTGTTGATCGTTTTGAAATGGATTTGCTGTAGCTAAGACGTGACTGCGTGGGCTTGGTGCCGGACTAATTGCTTCGCCATCTATGCGAAACGAATCTTTCTTAAAAAAAGAAAACCAAAAAAATGGATTGAATTTTACTGGTGTACCGCTGGTATTACTATGATCAAAAAGTCGACGAATACTTGAATTTTCGATCGTTAAGGTTTCTGTACAATATGTTACATATTCTAAATAACGTTTTTTTATATCCAATAATACCGATAAATAACTTGGAGTGCCTTTCAGGTACCAAACATGAGTTACTGGCGAATTCAATTTAATATAACCTAATTGATAACGTCTAATAACAGACCATGTATATTCAACATCGCAATCGGGACAAAATTTTCGATTGATTTTATTTCCACTAACTGGTGATCCACTTTTAAAGGCGAGCGTTGGCGAGGAACGAGCGAAGCGAGTTGTTTTCAAAAATTCTTGTTTTATAGATTTCTGAACTTTTCCACAAGCACATTCAAAATCTTTCAGAGGACCAAAAATACGTTCACAAAATAATCCGCCTTTTTGAGGTTTAAATGTTTTATGATGTAATGTATTAGCATTTAATACTTCTCCTATTATTTTACCATTCGGTAATGTTTTTTCAGCCCATTGACGGATTATGGAAGGAGAAGCCAAACCAATAGATATTATTTTGACTTCGGAGAATTTTGAATAAGCTGTTTGTTTAGCTGCTTCGCTGCTATTCGAAGGCAGTCGCTTTTGAGTAGCTAACGACGCATGCATATGACTTGGTAAGGACGAACGCAGTGAGTACTGCACTTTAGCTAAAAGCCCCTGACTCTTCTTTAGACGTTGCTCTGCGATGTACAGAGCAACATGCTCTGCACGTCGATCTACCCCAAACTGCCAAGGGCGAGCATAGCGAGCGTACTCACAGATTTGCTTGCGCGAGTGAAAGATGAGCGTAGCGAATACGTGAGTATAGCGAGCGGAGCTGTTTACCAAGGACGAACTTTTGAATTTACTCTGCACATTGCAAAGCAACGTGGGGGTACCACTTTTATTTACACTCACCTGGTTTGAGCTATAGCCAAGCTTTGATCGCTCTAGCGCACTTCGCTTAATTCTATTATGTGCACTTGCAGTTTCTGCATAAACCGACAGTTTTGTTAACTTGACGTTGCTCTGCAACGTGCCGAGCAACAACAAGCTCTGCCCGTCCTTCTGACAACTTGAAAACTCAGAATGTCGATTCTTTTTTTTGTCAAAAAACATAAAAACGTTGATTTTGTTTTTCAATCTTAAAACGATATACGTAGCGAGTTAAAGTGAGCACCTCTCGTTAGAGAGTTCGCGCAGCGAACTCTGCTATGTGCAGAGCAACACGGCAACTCTATGGCCAGCGTAAGCTGGCCATTTTAACTACTGAACTCATCCGCTAATGATCAAAGTTAATTATAACGTAGTATAATTAACTTTTCAATTTTTGAAAATCGGGATGACAGGATTCGAACCTGCGACCCTATGCTCCCAAAGCACATGCGCTACCAAACTGCGCTACATCCCGTTTATATGAGTATTTATTATATAAACTTATAAACGAGTTATATAATAACTCGAACCTTTAACATATATTAGTTAATATAATAACAGCGTTAGCACATTAATTCAAACTTATGTGCTTAGTTTCACATTATAAAATTATTATATCTTGTTTCTTTTAATAGAACAAGAGGTGCTCACGTATTCGCTACGCGCGAAAGTGATATTTTATGGCTATCTAAGCTCGTCCTTCTTATTAGAAAATTGAGTCTCGTACAAATGATCATACTCCAAGACGAGCGGAGCGAGTTCAATGAATAGCGAGCGTAGCGAGAGCAAGCATGTGAGTTGCTTATTGTGCGGCAAGCATTACAAGCTTATAGATATTATACGCAATTCTCTAAAAGGAGCATTAGTTCTGTCTAATGTTCTCGCTGCTCCCTGAAAGTGTACTATCTATTCTCGTCCTCGGGTGAGAATTCGCTGCGCTCATGGCAACGCTTATAAATCAATTAAAAAGCGTTACCATAGCTAACGCCATGGTGAGTGCAACGAACTATGGTGAAGCCATAGCTTCACCATAGCTCACCATAATATTGACATAAAAGTCAGCGAGCCCAATATTATATTGGCTTTTTAAATGGACGAACGAAGTGAGCTCATTACATTCGCCTTTTTAAAAAGTTTAAAGGCTCACCCTTTTTAAATGTCCTTAAATATATGACCGAACTCTCGAAGAGGGCGAAGCGAGTTGGGCGTCATAGCTCAATTCGTTCGCCATAGCTAACGCCATGGTATGCTCACTTATACTCGCTACGCAATTAAAAAGGCGAACCTTCCAGGACGAACTTTTACATTCGGAGCGAGGAAGGGGTTGGCTATAGATGTCATTTATTTCCTTTTATGTAGCTCTGCACATAGCAGAGCTACAAGGACGAACCTTTACATTAAAATAGCGAGCCTGTTCGAGAGCTAAAGCCGCTACACTAAAGCGTAGCGAAGCGAGTATTGGTTTATTTGTTATTTAGGCCCAACCGGACTTGAACCGATGACCTATTGCTTGTAAGGCAATCACTCTACCGACTGAGTTATGGGCCTAGGTCGTTATATTATTATTATTATTATTAATATTATAATAATAATAATAATAAAAGACAAGTCAATAAAATCCATTTTTGAAATCGCAATAAATTTCGTTTCTCGTAGCTTGTTAGAGATTAATTTTGCTTAAACCATCGGCAGCGGCGCTACTGATGGTTTAAGCAAAACCAATTTACATAAAAAGGACGAGCGGAACGAGTCCAAAAAACTATTGAATAATAGAAGTAACAACACCAGCACCAACAGTACGACCACCTTCACGGATGGCGAAGCGCATACCTTTTTCAATGGCGATTGGGTTGATTAGTTCAACTACCATACTGATACGATCCCCAGGCATAGCCATTTTGTTAGAATGTTCTTCAGCAACAGAAGAAGGATTTTTCATTTGAATATGTGAAAAACTAGTTACTTTTCCTGTAACATCTGTAGTTCGTACATAGAATTGTGGCTGATATCCCACTAGGAAAGCTGAGTGACGACCACCCTCTTCTTTTGTTAAAATATACACTTGTGATTCAAATTTTGTGTGTGGAGTGATTGTTCCTGGTTTAGCTAATACCATACCACGTTCGATATCTTTTTTCTGAACACCACGTAATAACACACCTACGTTATCACCTGCTAACGTTTCATCTAATGTTTTTTTGAACATTTCTAACCCTGTTACTACAGCGTTTTTAGTATCTTTTAAACCAACGATTTCTACGTTATCACCTAATTTTAATGTTCCTCGTTCTACACGACCTGTTGCTACAGTACCACGGCCTGTAATCGATAAAACGTCTTCAACTGCTAATAAGAATGGTTTATCTGTTTCACGTTGTGGAGTTGGAATATAGCTGTCTACTTTATCCATTAATTCATAAATTTTATCTACCCACTTGTTCTCACCACGTTGAGTTTTTGGATTTTCTACTAAAGCTTCTAAAGCTAATAAAGCAGATCCTGGAACTACTGGAATTTCATCACCAGGGAATTCATATTTATCTAATGTTTCACGAACTTCTAATTCAACTAATTCTAGTAATTCTTTATCATCAACTTGATCTTCTTTATTTAAGAAAACAACAATATTAGGAACACCTACTTGTTTAGCTAATAGAATGTGCTCTTTTGTTTGAGGCATTGGTCCATCAGCACCAGAAACTACTAGAATAGCACCATCCATTTGAGCAGCACCAGTAATCATGTTTTTAACATAGTCAGCGTGACCTGGACAGTCTACGTGTGCATAGTGACGGTTTTCTGTTTCATATTCAACGTGTGCTGTATTAATTGTAATACCACGTGCTTTTTCTTCTGGAGCTGAATCAATTTCATCATATTTTTTACCTTGAGCACCACCACGAGCAGCTAAAGTCATTGTAATAGCAGCTGTTAATGTAGTTTTACCATGGTCTACGTGTCCAATAGTACCAATATTTACGTGAGGTTTTTTACGTTCAAATTTTGCGCGTGCCATATTATTATTTTTTTTATATTGCTAATCCCTTCGGGATCATATAAATATAAGCCAATTTTTCGGGTTTCTTTTTTACGTTGCTCTGCTACGTGCAGAGCAACATAGCTCACCATAAAATTGACATAAAAGTCAGCGAGCTCATTTCTCTTGTGAGTACGCAAGTACAATGAGCTCTCGAAAAAAAGAGCTAGTTGGTGAGTGGAACGAACAACGCTATGGCGTTACCATAGCTTCGCCATGGTGAGTGCAACGAACTATGGTGAAGCCATAGCTTCGCCATGGTGAGTGCAACGAACTATGGTGAAGCCATAGCTTCGCCATGGCGACGCTTATATATATTTTTAAGGAGCGTTACCATAGCGGAAGCCATGCTCTACACGAACGAAAATGCTATTTTTCAATTTATGGTCAGCGTTAGCTGCTGATATAAGCAGTAGCGCTAGCTGGCAGTTTCATAAAAGCTATAAAGTTATCTCAGATAAAAGTTTTCTTTTTTATATTATATTAGAAAAGCGTAGATCTTACAACATGTTTTACAATCATTGTAACTATCAACAAAAAATTTTGAAACTTTACAAGGCTAGTACTAAAGTTTTACACTTTAGTATAATCGTATTTGTCGTAAGAATTAAGAATAAGGATGGATACGTAAAAGCGATATAACATCAAAGTTGGAGACACGAGCGCGAACAACAAATTGAATTTTGATTTAGCATCTTTATCTCACCTGTTCGACATCAAATCGAATCAATAAATAAAAAGCCTAAATAAAAAAGAAAGAAAGGGATCAGCGAACTCTCGAAGAGGATGAGCGTAGCGAATATACCACGAAGTTCTCGTTGAAGCAACATGCTCTGCACCATAAAAATTCAATGGAGGACATTTAAAAAGGCGAACGTAGTGAGATTCTCCCAATATTTTTTTTGGACGAAGTAAGTACAGGACGAACTTTTTATGTGAGTACGCGGAGCAGACTTCGCTCGTCCGGGGCGAATGTAATGAGCTCTTTTCGAAGGACGAACGATGTGAGTTCTTCGCTACGCTCGCCTCTGGCACAGAACGAGCATAGCGAGGACGTGAACAGCAAGTGCGTGAGCTATCGCTAGAGAACGAAGTTCTGGTTGCTCTGCAATGTGCAGCGAATTCTCGTTCGAGGACGAACTTTTTATGTGAGTACGTTATCGCCTACTCGCTATTGATTTAGCTTGCTGCTCACGTACTTGCTATGTCTTTTTATTTGTGAGCACCGCAGCGAACTCTCGTCGAGCCGCTTCGCGGCCTTATATAATAGTGAGTTCTGGAACAGGACGAACGAAGGACGAACTTTTTATGTGAGTACGCGAGCTCGCGTTGCTCTGCTTATATTTTTATAGGTGGAGAGCAACATTCTCTGCACCATAAAAATATAATGGAGGGCGAGCGTCAGCGAGCTCTGGCACAGGATGAGCGTAGCGAGTTGGCGAACAAATCAAGTTTTGCTAACACAAATCCCAGTTGATTGTTAGCAAAGCTAACAATATAGCTTTGTTTTATCCACTTGTGTAATAAGAAAAAAAAACTTAGTTTTAAGTAAACAATATAGAGTTTGCTGCGGTTACTTGTTGCAACGCAGAGTAACAAAATAAATAGATGGCGAACGTAGCGAGTAGGTTTCACTATGGTAACGACATGTCGAAGCCCAAACTGTCAAGTTGGTATTGCTAAAGCTATCTTTATCTAAAGATAGTTTTTTATCACTAAATTATAACTACTAATTTTATTTACCCCCAGGGGAATTCGAATCCCCGTTTCCTCCGTGAAAGGGAGATGTCCTAGGCCTCTAGACGATGGGGGCTAGAGAAAGATTTAATATATTTATATTATATTCTAATTATATTGAAATAGTCAAGTAGAAACAAATTTATTCAAACAATCTTCACATAAAAAGTAAATTAAAATGTTCAGTTCGCTTCGCGGCATAGATAGTACGTGAGTACAGCGAGCTTAGTGAACTAGCTAGCATGGCAACTCGCGTGCTCACAAGAAAAATGAGCTCGCTGACTTTTATGTCAATTTTATGGTGAGCGGTTTGACAGCGCTAGCAGTGGGTGAGCGAAGTGAACTAACGCCATAGTTCATCGTCCGAGTGGTTTCAAACTCGTTAGAACGTGGAAGCTAAAGAATACCTGATCAAAGTCTATGAGATAATGTTTTGTTTGTTAAGACAAAACATTATCAGTATCAATATTAATAAGTTACCCTTGACGTTGTTTATGTTTTGGATTCGAGCAAATTACCATAACCGTACCTTTTCGACGTATAACACGGCAGTTTTCACAAATTTTTTTAACAGAAGCACGAACTTTCATAAAATGGATAAAAAAACGAACTACTTTTTAGCAGATAAAAAAAACATTTGACGCAGTTAAAGAAACTAGTATAGCATAAGCATGATTTTTATGGGAGCTCTTGTCCGCCCGGTCCCCTTCGGGGCCAATATTATATTGGCTTTTTTTATGGGTATATGAGCTACGTGCTCACTAATACTCGCTATGCTCGTGATAAGCTCACCTGGCGAGCGAAGCGAGTAGGTCGCGGTTTACTCGCTATGCAAATCAAATGTATGGCTATCTACGCTCGTCCTTAACAGTATTTCAATTACTGCTGAATATATCCGTCACAGCGAAGCTATCACCAGAGCCTTTTTATTTGCGAATATACATTTTAATTAAAAAGTGAGGGTCGAATCTATGGGAAGGAACACCAACTTTATATTTTAAGGACGAATAGCGAGCACGCGAACTCTCGTTCGTTTATTTTTTTTTGAGTAAATAAAAAGTTCACATAAAAAGTAAATAAAAAGGCGAGTACGTGAGCAACTTGTCTTTTTTGTGGTTAGTTGCTTTTTTTTAGCAGTGGAGTGAGATTACCAATACTTCATGAAAGCGATACTAAACGAGAAAGCCTCTACTTCTAGAGTGATACTCTACGATCGACCGTAAAGTCCGTTCCCGTTTAGTTACTTTTTTTTCTTTTTTTTATAATAGCAAATTATTAAAGAGGACCTGAAATACCTTGTTTACGAATCATTAAGAAGTGCATTAACATAAACACAGCTGTTAATAAAGGTAAAACGAAAGTATGTAAACTATAAAAACGTGTTAAAGTTGCTTGACCAACACCAACACCACCACGTAATAGTTCTACTAGAGGACCACCAACAACTGGAATAGCTTCAGGAACCCCAGTTACAATTTTAACAGCCCAGTATCCAATCTGATCCCATGGTAAAGAATATCCTGTTACACCGAACGATACAGTACAAACGGCCATAATAACACCAGTAACCCATGTTAATTCACGTGGACGTTTAAAACCACCTGTTAAATATACTCGGAATACGTGTAAAATCATCATTAGTACCATCATACTAGCTGACCAACGGTGAATTGAACGAATTAACCAACCAAAGTTTACATCAGTCATAATATATTGTACAGAAGCAAAAGCTTCTGCTACAGTAGGACGATAATAAAAAGTCATAGCAAAACCAGTTGCTACTTGAACAAGGAAACATGTAAACGTAATACCACCAATACAATAGAAAATATTCACGTGAGGTGGAACATATTTACTTGTAATATCATCAGCAATTGCTTGAATTTCTAAACGTTCTTCAAACCAATCATAAATTTTACTCATTGAAAAATCTCTTTATAGATTATGACATTACCATTAAGCTAACAACGTGCTAGCTATTTAAAATAGCTTTAGCAGCGAGCGAAGCGAACTTTCATTATATATATATAATATATCAATTTGAAATTCATATTGTAAAGTAGTTATTAAGCTTTCAATGGTGAAGCTCTGACTTCACCATTGTGAAGTCATTAAAAATTAACATATCGTCAGTTTGATGCAACTTTAGGAATTCTGAAAGCTAGAGTTCGTTTTTTTCATGGTAACGCCATAGAAAAAAGCTAGTTCTCGTGATAGCAAAACTTCGAGCTTTTTTGGATATAAAAAAGGCGAACGACGGGGTTCGAACCCGCGAATGTTGGAGTCACAATCCAATGCCTTACCACTTGGCTACGCCCGCCAAAAATTGGAAATCAAAAATATTTATCTATAATAATATCTTTTTTTTATATGATTTTCAATATTAACTACTGGAACAGTTTAACAAAACAAACCAAGTGCTTTATTAACTAGAACTTGAATCAGCAAAGAGCAAACGAAGTGAGCTGGAGACTACTGACAGAGTTCGCTACGCTCACCCTGTCAGTTAAAGTCTAAAAAACTAAACGCTGCAAAGCTAAAAATTAATCTAAAGGACGCATTGAAAGAACTGGTTCATCAACACGGTCAATACCTTTTTCGAAACCAGCAGCAGCAGCACGAGCACGACCTGCGTGCCATAAGTGTCCTACGAAGAAGAAGAAACCTAAACAGAAGTGAGAAGTAGCTAACCAAGAACGAGGTGAAACGAAGTTAACAGAGTTAATTTCAGTTGCAACACCACCTACTGAGTTTAAAGAACCTAATGGAGCGTGAGTCATGTACTCAGCAGCACGACGTTCTTGCCAAGGTTGGATATCGTTCTTAAGTTTGTTTAGATCTAAACCGTTAGGGCCACGTAGAGGTTCAACCCATGGACCACGGAAATCCCAGAAACGCATAGTTTCACCACCAAAGATGATTTCACCTGTTGGTGAACGCATTAAGTATTTACCTAAACCAGTAGGACCTTGAGCAGATGCAACGTTAGCACCTAAACGTTGGTCACGAACTAAGAAAGTAAATGCTTGTGCTTGTGAAGCTTCGGGGCCTGTCGGACCATAAAACTCACTAGGATAAGCAGTATTGTTAAACCAAGAGAAACAGCAAGCAGTGAAACCCATAACTGCGATTGCACCTAAACTGTATGAAAGGTAAGCTTCACCTGACCAAACAAAAGCACGTCTAGCCCAAGGCCAAGGAGTTGTATAAATGTGCCAGATACCACCTAGGATCTCTAGAGTACCAATCCAAATGTGACCACCAATGATGTCTTCAAGGTTATCAACACTGCAAATCCAACCGTCACCACCAAAAGGTGATTTTACTAGGTAACCGAAAATAACAGCAGCATTTGTTGTTGGATTCGTAATAATACGTACGTCACCACCACCTGGTGCCCAAGTGTCATAAACGCCACCAAAATAAAGTGCTTTTAATACTAATAACCAAGCACCTAAACCTAACATGATAAGGTGGTAACCTAAAATGTTAGTCATTTTGTTTTTGTCTTTCCAAACATAACCAAAGAATGGGAAAGATTCTTCTAAAGTTTCAGGACCAATTAGTGAGTGATAAACACCACCAAAACCTAAAACAGCTGAAGAAATAAGGTGTAATACACCAGAAACGAAATATGGGAAAGTATCAATAACTTCACCACCAGGACCAACACCATAACCTAATGCAGCTAAGTGTGGTAATAAAATTAGACCTTGTTCATACATAGGTTTTTCTGGAACGAAGTGTGATACTTCAAATAAGTTCATTGCACCTGCCCAGAAAACAATAAGACCAGCGTGTGCTACGTGTGCGCCTAATAATTTACCTGAAAGGTTAATTAATCGTGCATTTCCCGCCCACCAAGCAAACCCAGTGGATTCTTGGTCACGACCACCAACAGTTAGTGTTCCGTTAAAAAGTGTTTCCACTTGGAAATACCTCCAATGCTGAATGGTGCCAAAAGCCCCATTTTCGCATGCATTTTTCTAACGACCAATATTTATTGGTCTCTTTTGTTGAAACGAAACATAGGTATCATTTTTTTTTACACAAAAAGACGAGTACCAACAGTAAATAGTTCTTTTATAGACCGCTGCTTCGCTATAATCGAATAGCCTCCGTATTTTACGGTTATAAAAAGACTATTCTTTATTTACAATGAGTCGCTGAATAAGCAAAGCTTATCTTATAACGCGTACTCACATAAAAAGTAAATAAAAAGTAAATTAAAAGAAAAAGTTTGCTATAGAAAAAAAAATGAGCGCTAATTGAGTTTTTCAATAAAGACAAGTTTTTTGTTTTGTCGAAAACTTCTAAGACACAGGATGCCAAATATAAGCCAATATAATATTGGGCGAGCACGTGAGCAGGATGAGCGTAGCGAACTCGTGAACTAGCGAAATTCCCATAGAATTGTATTAATTAGTTGTTTTTTATTCTATGAAGAATAACAAATAAGGTATTTATGTTTATTATATCAAATTTTTCATAAAATAGAAATTTTCTAAACTATCTTCGCAAAAGTATTTAACGTAATAGTGATATCCACGAAATCGAAAAATAAAAAGGCGAACAAGATATTATTGCGTAGCGAGGAAGGCATTAGTTATGGTCCGCTTCGCGGCGTTCCACTCACGCTTTATTTATAATATTTGACTTTTTAGTTTGTTAGCAGGCAAATAAAATGGAACAGTGTTAGTCCGAAGCTCTTAAGCTTCGAAAGAATATTAAGAACGGGCGAAGTGAGCCGTTTTTGAGTTTTAGCACCAAACTGCCTGCTATCGCTGTTGATAAGATTTCAGCTAACGCTGGCTCTAATGCTCTCAATAGCCCGCATTAGAGCAAAAGCCGTTAGCACTCACTTCGTTAAAGCGAGCGTAGCGAGCTCAGTGAACTAGCGAGGATGAGCATCGCGAAGAACTAACGAGGAACGAGCTCGTCCATAACTCGCCTCGCTCGTCCTTTATTTAAAAGGTGAGTTCGCTGCGCTCAATTATAATATTTTGTTTGGGCGTTAGCTATGGACGAGCGAGCGTAGCGTCTCGCAACGCTCGCTTTCTATGTTGCTCTGTATAAGCAGAGCAACATAGATGAGCGTAGCGTCCTCTCGCTACGAATATAATGCCGGGAAGCGGACCGAGCCTGTTCCAGAGCTCGCTGTTCACATGCTCGCCCTCCTCACGTACTACCTATGTTCGTCACATTTATTAACTTTTTACATTTTTATAGCGAGCGAAGGCCGCGAAGCGGCTCCTTCAAAATAAAAACGTTTGATACCTTTAAGTAAATGAATTTCTTGTGTTTGGGCGTTAGCTACAAAAGATGAGTTTTCAGTGTCAATAGCTCGCGAACTTACAGATTCGCTTGATAAAACTGAACTTGCATAAAAATCTAACATTTCACGATTATCATTTAAAATGTTATAAGCTTTTACAAACGAATCAAAAATAAAATTATAATAAATATCACCTAGAATAAATTGTGAGTAATCATACCAAAAGTTCCAAGAACCAGTAGTTAAAATCCATCTACGATTTCGTGGATTGTAATATTGAAAAGAATCTGGAAAATCAATAAAAATATCACCAAGCGATTCAACAAAATTAAAACGCCAATCTATATCACTTCCTAAAGTCGTTTCTTTATTATGTTCTGGTAATTGACCATTCCACCACTGATTCGTTAAATAGTTACGATGACGATTTAATATACGATTTCTATAAAACCAATTCATACTAGTAGGCTTTTGAACATTAGCTTCACTTGCCGTTTTTTGACCAAATAATATTGCAGAATTTCCAAAACTCGTTAAACGATTCGCGATCGTTTCAGAACGGAAATATTCTTTAATAGGAATACCGTATAAACGTTTTACTAATCGTTGTTGTTGATGTAATAACCTTCGGTCATTTATTGAAATATTTGAAGTTAACATTTTACCATCTTTTAGATTAAAAACTTTCATTTGTTGATTATAAAAACTGCGTTTATAATTTAAAGAACGTTTAGCAGGTAATAAAATCGATGTGCTTGGTGGGCTAGGAAGCTCATATAAACTAGAGTTATTTCCAAATAATAAATTGCTACGTAACGCACCTGCTAATTTATTATTATATAAAAAACGTTTTTGAACAAATTGCATTACAAAAGAAGTTAGATAACGCCATGTTTTGTCAATACCATATAACGTTGTGCTTCGTTGTAAACTCATTGATGACGTTACGCTCGATCTCTGTAGTCTCGCTTTATAAAAATTTTTGTCAGAGTACAAAGCCGCTACCGCGCCGTTATAATTCGAATTTTCATAAAAAATTTCCCCTATTTTCCCTGCCATAAAAGAAATTAAATATTTTTGAAAAAGACATGGTGGTGCGTATAAGATAGCAAACAATGATTTTGGTTGATTTAAAGAAGTATTATCCATTTGTTCGTAATCCACTAATACAGGATGAGCGTTAGCAAATCTGTGAGCACTGTAACGAGCTTTACGTGCTAGGTCGTTATCGAGTGTTCGCGTAAACCTCGCAGGGAGACGCTTACGTAGACGAGCTAGAGCCATAAATTGGCTTACGACAAAGTAACTTCGTGACAATAAAGTTTGATACGTTTTTATTGCGTTTGTACGAACGATGTTTGTTTTATCAAAGTTTGCTTGAGCATTAACGTATTCGCGCCCTTCCTCGCTACGCTCGCCTTGTCCGCTTCGCGGCATTCTATTTTTAAGGTTCGTCAAAAAAAATGTGATTTCGTCAAATTTTGATTGAGAACTTTCTCGCGAAGAATATAAAATCCAATTAGACATTTGCTTATAAAATTGTATATTGTTAGAAGATTGTAAAAAATAAGTTCCAAACTGGAAATGATCACTAGCAATATTACTATACTGTGTTAACTGGGATTGAGAAAAATCAATACTAATTCCCTTCGGAAAACCAACATTTTGAGTACCAACTAAAGCTCCCTGAAGCGGTCCTAAATTGGCTTTAAAAATTTCCCATCGACTTAATAAATTGCTTGTTAATCCCCAAGTAGTACCTTCACATGCTTGCTGAGGACGAGCGTCAGCGAGTACATGAGCACGCTCGCTATTATTTTGCATCATAGCATTTACAGCAAGTGGCACAAAAATCGTTTCATCTAATCGTCCAGGTCTTCGTAAAGCTGGATCAAGAGAAGCAAGAACAGATGGTTGGGTTGTTGCAAAAACCACAAAACCTCGATTTCCTTTGACACTATCAATAATAACTAATAAATCGGTTATCATATCGAGTTTAACAGATAAGTTAGCTATAGCCATATCGGCTAATAAGGCAACTTTAACTCGAATAGAATAAGAGGATTTGTTGATTAAAGAATATTGTTCGCCAGGGAATCCAGACCATGGCATTTCACGAACCACCTCTTGTGGACGACGAGCAGAGTGAGATTCTTTTTTTATAAAAACACTAAAAGGAGAAGTAGCTGGAGGGGCTAATAATTGGTTAGATGTTAATTGAAGTGAACTTGCATAGATAGAATCGCTTTTTTGCTTATTGTTCGCTGAATTCACAGATTCGCTTGCGCTAAAAAAAGAGCCTGAACCACTTAAAGCTGCTTCGGTTGTCTGTGTTACCATAGGATTCGTAGGTGCTAGCGTATTTCGTTTTCGTGCTTGGGCGCTAGCAAAGCGTTGTGAATATAAAGAGAAACAAAAATGATTGGTTGGAATTAAGAGAGAAAAATCCCCCCTGTAAGGCTTTTGATAATGTGTTATCACATGTTTACTTAATTGATAAATAATCTGATTTTTTTCATCCAAGCCCGTTTGATTCGATGATCCAAACGAAGACTCTGTTGCTTTAGTATTTTCATCGTCAGATATTAAAAACGGTCTTCGTTCACCAATAGCATGAATATCTTCTAATAAAAATAAACAAGGAGTATGTAATGCTAATGCGTCAAAGACATCACGTAATAATTTAATCCCAACAGCTACGCCTTGATAAACCATAGAATATCTATAAGCATTATCTGTTATTATTTTTAACTCCGTTTCGCCAGCTATTGCTTGAATTAACAAACTTTTTTGATTCCCCGAGGCTCCGACAATTAGTAAATTACGACTAATTTGTTTTGTAAAAATTCCAGAGAATATTTGACAAACAATTGTACCTATAGCCCCTGCGGGCGTCGATGATGCTCGAAGTGAGTAAGTTGCATTTAATTGAGAAAACGATTTTGGAGGGTGCAAATCTATAAATAAATCTGAAAAAGCAGCAAAAGCGCCAGCTTGATAAAAAGATGCTTGATTGGCCCCCCATGTTTTTCCATTATTAGCTATTGCCAGTTTTGGTTTGTTTAGTTGGGCTCCGCTCGGGCTAGTTGCTGTCTCGCTACGCCTTTTTATTTCGTAGCGAGTCGGGCGAGAAGTTAGCCCGGAATCAGTCATAAGATTCAGTAAATAGAAAGCAAGTTTAGATAGCGGCTTTTGCTTATAAATTAAGCGTTCCATTAGAATGCGCTTATTTACCATATTCGATTCTTTCGAAACAGAAGAGCGTCTCTCTTTCACTTCGCAAGCGAATCTGTGAGCACTACGAAAATAACGGCCGGGATGCGGTTGTAAGCTTTGATGTTTCAACCCATTTTCTTCTTTAATTTTCAAACTAAACCATAAAGACTTTAAGTTTACAGAATCACGAAGGACGAATGGAATGAGTTCCGCTCGACCTACAAGAATTCCGTTATGGCGAGCAGAGTGAGCTCGTAGAACAGATGAGCGAACATTAGGAAGCTTGCGCCCCGAACCAAAAATTTCATAAGATTGAAGTTTTTCTAATAGTTTAATTTGTTCTTCTTTTAAACTTGTTAATTCTGATATATTTATCGAAGAGTCTTCAGCAACAATCTTTAAATTATCAGCCCAGATATCCCAAAAAATTAAACCCTTTTTTTGTCGTACCAATAAATCAGTATCTGGTGCTAAAATTTTTTCGAGAAAAATTTCATAACTTTCTCTAATACGACGTTGCAAAAATTGACTCGCTAAACTATACGACAGAGCTGAGCTAACAAAATTTGTAATTAGTTCTAGTGTTATACTAAAAAGACGTTCAATTTGCATTGAAAAAATATTTGAGAGTGCACTTACGTTCAGAGCAACGTCATATTTAGCTTCAGGAAAACGAGTACTTGATAATTGGGACAATAGTGGGTTGTTATTTGTATTCACAAAACTGATAAAGAAGTTAATTTCGGAACTTTTCGTTGATTCTATATTCCAATATAAAAATTGGTATATATTCAAACAATATATAGAACGTGAAAATTTCATTATTGTTATGTAAAACGAATTCAAATAATTCTCAGGAACAGTTGCACTTAAATCCGCGGACCATTCGACTAAAAATAGATAAGCAATCCAATCTAATATAAACTCACCACCACTTGTGCCACTTAAAAGTGTGGATACTGTCCCAATTAATGTTTGAAGAGAATCACGGACTGTGTATGTTCCTTGTGTAATAACTTTATAGAATAAAGATGATATGTTAAAAATTAATTGACTGAAAGTTAATAGACTTAAAGAAGCAAACATCATGAAGCTATCTCTTCGCCATAGTGATGCCATGGATTGCTGACGCTGCGCTCCTTCATTTTTTTCGTTTGCCGCTACCGTGCCTTGAACGCGTAGTGAGTTCAAAACTCGCATTGGAACTCGGATTAATGTACTAGTAAGGTAAATAGTATAGTAGAAAATTTCGGTACTCACAGATTTGCGGCTCACGTATTCGCTAGCGTTTATTCGTTCATTTCCGTGGATTGAGCCTTCTTTTTGTGAGTCCCCAATACGTCGTTTTCTAGCAAAGCTAGAAATTTGAATAGGAGCGAATTTATGAGCCGTATCAACAAGTTGAAGATTATTAGCACCGAACATACTTTGGTTTTCCTTATTCTCGCTTACGCAAAAGAAAAAGGACGAGCGAAGATAGTCGAGTAGATAAAGGTTGCGCGAGTCAAGGATGAGCGCAAACGAATCAGCGAACTTAGCGAACAGTGATGTTTTGAATATCGATGATGCTGCTAGTGAAGCTTTAAATATTCGCTGCGCTCCAATAAAACATATTTTTATAAGGCTGCGTATTTGAGAAATGCTTATTAAGGAAACAATGCAACAAAAATGAAAAATAAAAGAATAAATCCAAAGATAATAACGTGCATAGTCTCTCTCTATATTTGTTATTATTGAGAATTGCGAACCCGTACTCGCTATGCTCGTCGTTTCAGAGCTCGCTGACGCTCGCCCTTCACTTAGCTTATTATGTTCGCTCCTCGCTACGCTCGTCCTTTGTGCTCTTTGATTCGATTCCATAGAGCTCACGTATTCGCTTGCAAGTTCAATCTTACGGGAAATAGCTAAAGCGCGTCTCGATACAGAATTAAGTTCTCCTTTTTTATGAGCATTGCCGTCTCTCGAAACGATAGCACGTCCACTTGATGCAGCAATGCGAACGTTAGATTTTAAAATATCAGTGTTATGTGAACAAGCGGTCCACCATGATAATGCGCGTAATCGTGGCCAATTAGTTCTTTGTAAAATTTGACGGCGAACTTTCCAGGCTATTAACATTTCTAATTTTTCTTCTTTTTTTCGAATTTTGTTTTTAATTGCTTGTAAGTTAGCTAATAGATTTTCTTGGGATTTGTCAGAGCTCGCTGACGCTCGCCCTCTACGCCAATACGAACCTCCTCGCTGTGCTCGTCCCGGTGAGCCTTGTTGATCGAACTCACTTAGCTCGCTACGCCTTATATTTGTTCCCATTTTATTACCATTATTTTTTATGCCCCCTTCGGGGGCTTCTCGTATATCTCTTTCTAAAAAGTGATTCAAAAATTGTTGACTTTTTGCTAAGAATTTTTTGGTTTTATTCGTTTTAGTTTGTTCGCGTAATTTAGTGCATTCAGCCCATAATTGTTTTCTTTTAGGAGCTTGCGCCGTTCCATTATTGGTTTTAGCTAAAGCCCAATATAATCGTGGTTTACTAGGTGTTAAAAAGCTGCTAACTCGCTCTGCTCGTCCAGGTGACAAATAACCATAATAGAAAGGAATAGGCTTTTGTTGTATTTCCAATGTTAAAAGTTTACCGACTTTTAACCAAAAATCTTTTGTAGGAGTATTAGATACCAATTTATGACGCCCTACATTATAAGGTATTGTTTTGATTTTACCAGACATATTTAAGTTTTCACGAATTGATAAAACAAAATTTTGAATTCGTTCATAAACTAATCGATTGTATTCGGCTAAATTGATGGCAGATTGCCAAGAAGAAAAAGGGAACGTTTTGGGCTCGCCAAAACAATTGGAGAAATAACGATTTAAAGAAGCTGAATCAAATATAAGGCGTAGCGAGCCTATTTCGGAGCTCTTTGCATAGCTAGTTAGTGAGATAGTTTGATTGAACCGCTTCGCGGCGTTCGCTTGCAAGTTCATTTCGTGGACGCTCCGCGCGTTACACTTACGTGTATACTCTCTAGTCCACATTTTATTATCAACTGGGTTTTTTTGCAAAGGGCTCGAGCTTCCTAGGAAAATAGTAATTAATGTTTGTAGAATAGTATAGAAATGCCATCTCACTTTGCTTGACTTGATTTTTGTTAAATTCTTTTTCATGCCATTTAAATAAGGAATGTAATGAGAGCGAAGCCAATAAGATTTCCATAAAATACGTTTTAAATCACCTAATACAGGACGTGATATTGTGTATAAATCTTTATTTGCCCAAAGGGCGAACGTAGTGAGCTGTGAGCGTAGCGAATTGTTTTTTAACTCTTGAGCGAAGTCCAAGTCACGAGCTGTTAAAGTAATGTTGTTTTTGTCTTTTTTTTTTAAACGAGAATAAATTTGACTACGTATCCAATATGGGCGCGGTGCAATTCTTTTACGTTTTTTTCGGCGTCGTGTTTCTTTTTTTTGTTTTTTCTTTCTTCTTTTTAGTAAGTCGAGTTTTCGACGGGTTATTGTTTTGCTGCGCTCATGCTGATTTTCAAGGCGAGCGTAGCGAGAGCGAACTTTTTCGATTCCCGAAGACTCGCCCTTCTCACGTGCTCGCCCTTGACTCGCAAATAAAAAGGACGAACGAAGTGAGTACTCGCCTTTCAAATTTAAATTATTAAGGGCGAATGGAGTGAGCTTTAAAAAACTACGATTTTTAAGAATTAAATTTGTAGAGCGAGCAAAAACCTTAGGTCCGCTGCGGTGCTCACTTAGCCTTTTTATTTGCCTGTCTTGTTCCAGAGCTTGCTTACGCTCGCCCTCTGGACGAGGGAACGCCGCGAAGCGGTCACTTCGCTCGCTACGCTCGTTCTGGTGAATAAAAGGCGATGCGGTAGCAATGCCTTTGTACGACGGATTGAGATTACGAGTATGTTGAATTTCACCATAAGAACGTAGATCGGCCACTTTATGTTTAGAAACTCTAACTTGGCTTAAGCCGTATTGAGGACATTTAAAAGGGTGAGTTGCGAGTTTATTTTTTAAAACTGTCAGACTTAAAGTTCTTTTTATTCGAGAGCGATTCAATGTCTTTTGCACAAATAATTTCGGCTTTTGAATCCCAACGCCGCGAAGCGGCTCGGAGTATTTTATAGAGAAAAAACCTCGTAATAATTTTTCTAAAGCTAATGTTTTATACTTTACAAATTGACTAGCTTTATATTTTTTTCGTTTGACTAATAAAAACGAACTCGGTTTATTCTTTACGTGTACCGAGTTCGAAAATGAACTTAGTGAGCTCTCTTTTGCGAGCTCACTAAACTCGCTATGCAAATTCAAAAGAGCCGCTTCGCGGCCTTGAAATAATACATAATTTGTTAATTTTCTTAAGGAAGAGTTTAAATAAGTTGAAAAATAATAGTAATTTGATCCCATATTAGCACGTAGCGGTGACGCGTTACAAAAAAAAAGCCCAAAATTGAAAATGTCTATGTTAAACTGTTTACTTATTATTTTTAAATTGTGCGTGCTTACTGATTCGCGGCTCACGTATTCGCTAGCGCTCATCCTAAGCTCGCCCTGATCTTGCACTACCGATGGCCCTACTATTGAATACTCGCTGTACTCACTTCGTTCGTCCTTATATAATGGTGAGTTGCTCTCGCTGCGCCTCATATTTGAATTATCGTAGTTTCCATTTAAAAAAGGCGAGCGTAGCGAGAGCGAAGCTATGGCTTCAGTGGACTGCCATGAAGAACAGCTTGCTGACGCTCGACCTGTTATAGTAGGAAGCATTGGTGAACGGACGAGCGAAGCGAGTTGAGTGAGCATTAAAATTGGACTAGAAGCTGTCCTTATTTGTAGTGGTTGCGGAATTTGATTCAGCTCGCTTATCAAAGATTTAAAATCGACAGATAAGTCACCTTTTTGATTTGTTAAAATTGGCTCGTGAGTATTCTTTTTCAAAAACAAAAGGCTTTGTGGATGATATTTATCTAAAAGTTCCGAGAATGTTAATACGTTTTTAAGATTCATAAACTGTTTTGAAGGGCGAGCATTGCGAGCGTGCAAATAAAAAGGCTCAACAAGCACGTGAGCACGCTGTTGTGTCAAAAACGAATTTAATCGATTATTTAATGTCTTTTTTAAAGATTGAAGGACAAACGAAGTGAGGGCGTAGCTGTCGTTTTTTGTTAATTTTCTTTTCTTTGGCTTTAGCTCTTGAGCAATGTTCAGATTCTGATTGGTAAAGTCGTTCGTGCGTACTTGTTTATTTAAGGCTCGCCTTTTTATTTGCGAGCTAAGTGAGCACAGCGAACTTTGTTTTAGAAATTCATCAAGTAACGAAGATGCTTTAATAAAAGAAAGAACTGGGGCGAACGATGTTAGCTTTGGAGCGTTTCGTAAGCCCTCGCTACGCTCGCCTTGTTTCTGTTGGTTAGATAAATCGTTTAAAACGTCAGCGAGCTCGTGAGTATAGCGAGCTGGTTGACTTTCCTTAACCGAACCATTATTGAAAAAACAAAAGCTCCCTACGTTTGCACCTGACAGCTTAATTGGTAATTTATTTATTAAGTTATTTGCATTCTTTCTTAGAGAGTGAGCTGTACTATCTACGCTCAAATAAAAAGGCTTAGAGCTCATAAATTCGCTCCTAGAGTGCTGAAGTCTTGCAGGACGAACCTTTTGAATTTTATGGTGAGTTGCGAATCTGTGAGTATAGCTTTCTGCTAAACTTTGTTTTGAGAGTAGATTGTTTCTGTGCTTACTTAGCTCGCAAATAAAAAGGCTATTAAAATCTAAAGGATGAGCGCAGTGAGTAAGCGAGCTCTGATTTTCTATTTGAATTTTTGAAATTAGTGATTTTGTTTTTGATAATTCAAACAGAATATTATTCGAAAACAACGACGATAAGTCTAAATTTGCCTTTTCTCGAGATTTTAATAATAAATTAGCTGGTTGGTCAGTATTTGTAATACTAATATTATTAGGACGTTGCTCTGGAATCTGAAAAGCAACATGCTCGGAACGTTGGAAAGAGAACATATTCCCGTGAACTTCAGAGTCCACCTGCTTGTTGGTTAATTTGAATAGGATTTGTTGGAACGAGCATAGCGAGTGAGCGAAATTATATTCTTCAAAAATCAAAAAGGAATTCGGTAGAGAGCCCGAATACTTTATATTAGAGTGTGAAGCACTTATTGTTAAGCGACCGGGCATTGAAACTGCACGTGCTTCGCTATTTGTATCGAAAACACTGGTTGTTTCACGCATATTCGTCGTTATTTTGTTCTGCGAAGCATTGTATTCAGAGCAAGAAGTTATAAAACCAAAAAAAGGTAATAACCAGTAACAAAAAAAAGGACGTTTATGGCGTATCTTTGAGGTGTTGGTACGTGATTGTGTAAAATTTTTATAAAACTTAAATACGCTATTGCGAAGGCTTTGAGTAAATAAAGGAGTGCGAATCACGTTCCAATCGTAACGAGCATCAGAAAATTGACTACTCACGTATTCGCTTGCTCTCTCGCTTCGCTCGCTTTGAGAACGAAGTGAACTAGGTCGAGCCAGCGGTGGTTCTCGCATTGAAAGCTGCTTTGTAGCAAATCGACCTATGCGTAAACCATACTTGTTGATGTCTAAAAAGTATCCGTTTTTTTGTAATAATAAATATTGCAAAAAGAAACCGCGCAAATATTGAACAGAAGTAGCCTTTACGGGTCCTTTCGTTAAGTTATATGCTATAGAGAGACGTTTATTTTTTCTTAAGCGAATTGCTCTGCCCGAAGAGAATGATGTTTTAGATTCTATGTTCATATTTCCAGCATGCAAAGCAGACTGGAATTTAATATTGTTGGAATTATTATAAAAAAACGATTTTCTTGTTGAAGAAGTCAATCTATTACAAAAAATGTTAGTTATCGGAGGAAATGAAGTCGTTCGCTTCGTTCCCTCGCTGCGCTCGCCTAGCAAGGCATCGCTCTTGTTAGTAAAAGCATAAAACGAGCGCAGCGAGAGTGAACGTTGTGAAACTGGTTCGGTGCATGCACAAAAGCCAGACTTTATAAAGTCTGGCCGTTTAAAAGCAATAGTGGAATGTTTTTTATAAAAAATGTTTGCCATTCAAAAATCAAAAAAGAAATTTTTCAAAGAAAATCAAAAGAAATTAAATAGGATGAGCGTAACGAATACGTGAAGTGCTCACTACGCTCGCGCAATAGTTAGTCAAGCGAACAGTATTGTTATAGCGAACGTATTCGCTACGTTTCAAACACATAATCTAGTGAAAATATTATATAGAGGTCACTTCGTTCTCTAGCGAATAGCTAGAGGTCACTCCGTTCCCTTATATAATGGAACGGAGTTCTGGAACAGGACGAGCGTAGTGAACACCAAACTATCGTCTTTGGTCCGCTTTGCGACCAAAAAAGCTCGCGCCCTCTAGCTCAACCTTTATCTACTCGACTATCTATGCTCGTCTGACGATCATAGATAGCCATACCTTTTTAAGCAGTGAGTTTAAAAGTTCGTATCATAAGCTTTTTTCGATGACGTCATCTTTGTTGTGTTAAGATTTCAGTGCAAGCCAAGCAAGCTAATTCATCAACATGCAAAGCATGGTCAGCGTTAGCTATGGACGTCTCGTTACGCTCGCCTTCTATGTTGCTCTGTATTAGCGGAGCAACGTTTTGTCAAGAACTTTGTAACAAAAGCTCGCTACAAAACGTGTGTTTTGCACTTGAAGTTAGGAAATGAATTCAATAAAGCGCTTCAGCGCTTTTTAAATATAATGTTTAGATATTAAAATCTCAAACGCTATCTTTATTATATAATTTTTCAAAATATTAGCAAGTTTCTTTTTTTATCTGGCGAGAGGTGCTCACGTGCCAAATATAAGGCATTGCGCGCGTGCCTCGCAGAGCGAGCCTCGTGGTTCATTATGCTCGCTACGCTCGCCCACAGCGAGCAAATAAAAAGGCGTCAGCGAGCTCTTCTGTTAACATGTGATTGAGTAGGCTTGTTTGATTCACTCAGGAGCAGGAGAGCGAAGCTCGTCCTAAGTTATAAATTAAAGCTCCCTGAGCAAGGGCTCGCTGCTCACAGATTCGCTTGCGCTCATTCTGTACCAGAGCTCGCTTCGTTAGTTCTCTTTTTTAAGAGAACTAACAAAGTGAGTATGTTTTATTTCGATAAAACATAATAATAGAAAATCGAAAATCTATGTGATTTGTTATCCTTGTGCAAAGCACAAGTAAATCTCTGGTTCGCTAAGCTCCTCAGAGTCCCTTTAACGGGCTTTTAAAAATTTATTTCATTGATGCTGCTTTAGATAATACTTCATTGATATTACCAACAAGGTAGAAAGCCTGCTCTGGTAATTCATCTAAATCACCACCTAGGATTTTACCAAAACCTTCAATAGTCTCAGCTAGTGAAACGTACTTACCTGGAGAACCAGTGAATACTTCAGCTACGAAAAATGGTTGTGATAAGAAACGTTCAATTTTACGTGCACGTGCTACAACTAAACGGTCTTCTTCTGATAATTCGTCAAGACCTAAAATCGCAATAATATCTTGTAATTCTTTGTAACGTTGTAAAGTTTTTTTAACGCTTTGTGCACATGAATAGTGTTTTTCACCAACAATCCATGGTTGTAACATTGTAGAAGTTGATTCTAATGGATCTACAGCCGGGTAAATACCTTTAGCAGCTAAGTTACGAGAAAGTACTGTAGTTGCGTCTAAGTGAGCGAATGTTGTTGCAGGAGCAGGGTCTGTTAAGTCATCCGCAGGTACATAAACAGCCTGAATAGATGTAATAGAACCATCTTTTGTTGAAGTAATACGTTCTTGTAGAGCACCCATTTCAGTAGCTAGAGTTGGTTGGTAACCTACAGCAGAAGGCATACGACCTAAAAGGGCAGATACTTCAGCACCAGCTTGAACGAAACGGAAAATATTGTCAATAAAGAATAAAACGTCTTGTTTGTTGATATCACGGAAATATTCAGCCATAGTTAAAGCAGTTAGCGCAACACGCATACGAGCCCCTGGTGGTTCGTTCATTTGTCCATATACTAAAGCTACTTTAGAATCAACTAAATTTTTTTCAACAATAACCCCAGATTCTTTCATTTCAGTATAAAGGTCATTACCTTCACGAGTTCTTTCACCAACACCAGCGAATACAGAAACACCACCGTGAGCTTTAGCAATGTTGTTAATTAATTCCATAATAAGTACTGTTTTACCAACACCAGCACCACCAAATAAACCAATTTTACCACCACGACGGTATGGAGCTAATAAATCTACAACTTTAATACCAGTTTCGAAAATCGATAAACGAGTATCTAAATCAACGAAAGCAGGAGCTTGACGGTGAATAGGTAAAGTTTCATTAGCTTCAACTGGACCTAAATTATCAACCGGCTCACCTAGAACGTTGAAAATACGGCCTAAAGTTACTTTACCAACTGGTACACTTAGAGGTTTTCCAGTATCTAAAACTTCCATACCACGCATTAAACCTTCTGTAGGTTGCATAGAAACTGCACGAACAGCATTATCCCCTAATAACTGTTGAACTTCAACAGTTACAGCTAGTTCTAAACCAGCTGCGTTTTTAGCACTAATAGTAAGTGCATTGTAAATATTAGGTACTTGACCTTTAGGGAATACGATATCTAATACAGGACCAATAATTTGTATAACACGTCCTACGTTTTTTGTTTCTAGAGAATCGCTCATATTTTAAAACAATAAATAAAGTCTATAGACTTTAAAAAGTAACGACTTATTTAATAGCGAATAACTCACCATAAAATTGAAAAGCTCGCTGCGCTCGGCCTAATGAGCTATTTTAATGGCGAGTACGCCTTCACCGAACTCTCACTTTTTTATAGCGAGCACCGAGCCTTTTTAAAGGCTCGGCTAAAAGCAAACACAGGCTAAGCATAACAAGTATCTACAGCTTTGGCTATAGATCTGGTTGACTTGCAGATTTGCATTCTCACACACAACACGTTTTCGCGAATTGTCAAAGCGAAAACTGCATTGGCGATTTCGATCGTGATTGCTACTATCCGAAATAGAGTGAAAACTTCTAGTTAGTTAAAAACTATGTTTTCTTAGCGAACTTAGTGAACTAGCGAGTTTATACGAAAACTCGCTTTGATAAATGTTTTTTTGGTAATTCATCACTAACTCTTATTTTAATGGCTCTATTAAAAAGCCAAAATATATTGATAATATCTTTTTTTTATTATATATGAAATCAAAGATAAAAAAAAGAACAATACCTTCTTTCAGAGATTAAAGAATGCGTATAAATAAAAAGGCATAGATAGCCATACATTTGATTTGCATAGCGAGTAAACCGCGACCAACTCGCAAATAAAAAGCCTTTTTATGTGAGGAGCATTGCGAGCCCCCTTTTTTTATGAGCTATTTTTATGTGAGTACGCGGGCGTACAAGAGCGTGCTCACATAAAAAGTTCATTCTGTTCGAACGCTCCTGGATATTATGGAATAGCGCAGGTCTACAACGCAAATATAGTAAATAAATGTAGCTCATATCTTCGCTCGTCCTCACGGATTCGCTACGCTCATTTAAAAAGAAGAATTTGCGAGTTGGGCGCCATAGCTCACCTAAAAAGCCGTTTTATTTGCGAGCGTAGCGAGGCAAAAAAAAAGTGCGAGTACAGCTAACGCCATGGCGAACTTTTTATGTGAGCTAATACTCGCTATGCTCGTCCTTTATTTCCTTTTTAATTTTATGCCGCGAAGCGGACCGACCATAATTAAAGGCGTAGCGAAGAACTAGCTATTCATTCACTTCGCCTCAGGTTCGTCCTTGTTCTAACGTTTAGACTTTTTATCATTTTTAACATGACCACGATAAGTACGTGTTGGTGAAAATTCACCTAGTTTATGTCCTACCATTTGTTCAGTAATAAAAACAGGGATATGTTCGCGACCATTATAAACACCAATTGTATGACCAATCATTGGAGGTACGATCATAGACGAACGAGACCAAGTTTTTACTACAATTTTTTTTCCCATTGTATTTAATTTTTCAATTTTTTTGAATAGATGATCCGCTACAAATGGACCTTTTTGAACTGAACGTGGCATAATTTACAAAAAATGCATTAGCATTACAAAAGCGCCAATTATAAGGCATAAATAGCCATAAAATAGAATGGTTTCAGTGAGCACCGAACTCTTAACTTTCCGTTACTTTTTGAGATTCAGATATAACGTCTATAATGCTTTGGTTCAGCTTAGTGAGCAAAAATCCAAAACGATAAAACCATCTAAGAGATGGATTGCGCAATCCAAAATTGAAAAAAAAAAGAACAAAAAATAGTCAGCTGCGCTCACCATTTATTATCTATTTTAGCGCTCAAAAATATATGACGTACATATATTTATATTTCTATGATTAAAGTATTTTATTGTGAGGGCGAGAGTAGCGAGCACGTAACGCACAAATAAAAAGGCGAGCACCGAGCATAGCGAGCACCTCGCGAATTCTTGTTGTCAACAAAAAACTATTAACTGGCATATGTGACTCCAATTAGTCTTCTAAACAATCTAAACTCTAATGTATTATTAGGACGAACGAAGTGAGGACCCGAAGGGGGCTGGTAAAGCTATGACTGCACTATTGCTGAAGCCATTGTGTTAGTACTCACAAATTCTTCTTTTTATTTACGAGCGAAGCGAGCTAACGCCATGTCGCCGAAGGACGAGCGGAGCGAGTACCGAACCTTCCCTAAAAAAGGAATTTGGGAGTTCCCATATCTGCACGTTCCGATTATTTTCTTTTACGAATAATAAATTGATTGCTATATTTTTTAGGTTTACGTGTAAATTTACCTAAGGCAGGACGACCCCATGGTGTTAAAGGTCTATTATGACCAATTGGAGCACGACCCTCACCACCACCATGTGGGTGGTCTACTGGGTTCATTGCTGAACCACGAACAGTAGGTCGAATACCAAGCCAACGAGTTCGACCAGCTTTTCCTATAATGGAATTGTAAGCTTCAACATTGCCTACTTGACCTATAGTAGCCCAACTATTTCGAGAAATTAAGCGAATTTCTTTTGATGGTAAACGTACTGTTACAAAATTACCCTCTTTTGCTAAAATTTCTACTAATGTTCCAGCAGCACGAGCTAATTGACCACCCGATCCAGGCTGGAATTCAACATTATGAACTTCTGCTCCTAATGGAATATTTCTTAAAGGTAAAGCATTCCCTACTAGAATAGGAGCATTTAAATCAGATACTATTGTTTCTCCTACATTTAATCCACGTGGGTGTATAATATAACGTTTTTCTCCATCTTCATAACGTAATAAAGCAATTCTAGCGTTTCTATTTGGGTCATATTCTATTGTAACAACTTGAGCTGGAACCCCTATTTTATCTCTTCTAAAATCAATTTCACGATATAAACGTTTATGACCTCCGCCACGATGACGGCATGTAATAATACCTCTATTATTACGTCCTTTTTTTCGTTGTAAAAAGAAAGTTAACGATTTTTCTGGTTTTGTTTGTGTAATTTCACTAAAATCAGAAACTGAACGTCTACGAGTTCCTGGTGTACACGGGTTTAAAAAATGAATTCCCATATAAAATTTTTTTTTTAGTTCTTGTCTTTTTTTTACAATAACTATTTCTTATTATAACTATTCTTCTTTTTTTATTAAGGACGAGCAAAGGCCGCGAAGCGGACCGAAAACAATTCCGTTATACAAAAATTAACGGTTTTTCAAACATTGTTTAAAGCGTAGATTTGTTTTTGGTAAATCCAAAAACCCGCTACTCGCTATCAAATAATGAAGAAGCAGTGCCCTAATTTAAATACAGAAAAAAGAAAAAAACAGCTATTCTCTTACATACAGATCGTTAGCACAGAATTGTTTATACCAGTGAATATTAAGCTTAAGCTCTTCTCGCAATTTAATATACTAAATTACTATCAATTTTAAACTCAAGCAAAATTTTATAGCAATAAACAATAATGTATTGGTGATCTAATACACCAAACAATGTTTGGTGCTTAAAATTTCTGAATTCAAAAAAATATCTATCTATATAAAATCTCTAGGCAATTTTAATGGAGAATCTGCCTATTTTCTTTTGAATTGTTAACAAGGCCTCAGCTATAGCTTCGCTCTCGCTGCGCTCGCCTATGGCGAACGCAGTGAGCCAAATATAAGGCATAGATAGCCATAAAATAGAATGCCGCGAAGCGGACAAATATAAAGGCTCACTAAGCTCGCTCTCACTACGTTCGCCTTTTTATTTGCTCGCTGACGGCTCGCAACGTTCGCCATTGCCACAGCTAGCAAAATAAAAGCCAGCTAACGCTGGCCACGTCGCCTGCTTATTACTAGCGTAGTTTCAAGATTCAGCTATAATATCTGTGATCGCAGATTAGAGGACGAGCATAGCGAGTCAACCGCGACCAACTCGCTTCGCTCATTTAAAAAGCCCCCAATAAAAAAGAAAGAAAGGGGCATAGCTAACGCCATGGTGAGTGTAACGAACTCTTTTTTTGAGAGCTCATTGTACTCGGTCCCCTTCGGGGCCAATATTATATTGGCTTTTTTTATGGCATTTAAAAAGCCAATATAATATAGGGCTCGCTGACTTTTATGTCCATTTTATGGTGAGCTATGAGCGTAGCGACCAACTCGCAAATTCTTCTTTTTATTTGTTTGCAATGCTCGCTACGCTCGCCCTCAACAAAGATAACTCGTTAGTTCTCGTTAGAAGTAGTGCTTACGCTAGGTGTAAATAAATTATAATTTATAGATTGACCTTCTTTTAATGTTAAAATAGCACGTTTATAAGATGGCTTCACTCCTTGTGCCATACCTACACGTATTTTTTTACGTGGTGGAATATGTGTATTAACAGCAATTACATTAATACCAAATAAATTTTCAAATAAATTTTTAATTTGTGTTTTTGTTAATCGTTTATCCACATCAAAAGTATATTGACGATTTTTATATAAAGCTAAATAGGTTTTTTCAGTAATGACTGGGTATTTTACTAAATCAATAAGCGACCTAATAGTCATATTTCGATCAGCTGTTTGATGTTCTGTACTATCTAAATTAATATTAGATAGATTTGACTGGTTTTCATTTTCGATTGTAGAAGTATTCATAAAAGAAAGAATGTAAATTTTTTTTTTAACAAAAACTTTTTACTCATTTTGTTTTGCTACCAAAATCACTAATTTGATGGGCCCGTATGCGTAGCAAGAACCACAGGATGGACGCGGTAAATAGAGAGGTCACTCTGTTCGTTTTGTCGGTCATATATTTAAGGACATTTAAAAAGGGTGAGCCTTTAAACTTTTTAAAAAGTATTTAAAAAGGGCGCAAGCTTTCCTTTTAAAATGTCCTTTTTTTTTCATTGCAGAGCAACGAGAGCTTACGGTTCATAATGCTCGCCCAATATTATATTGGCTTTTATTAATCTCGCTGATGCGAGACAAGGATGAGCGTAGCGAATACGTGAGCACAGCTAAAATAAAAGCAAAGCAAAAATAGAATCGAGTAAGCAAGCAAACAAGTTACCTAAAAGAGTTTGTCTAAGCAAAAAACGAGTAAAAATCGGAAAGCAATATGCTAAAGTACGTGTAATTTCATTCGAGATTTTATTAGCGTAGACTAAGCGCTTTAGATAAAGTTGGCGATAGCAGCCATCATTAGGACGAAGTTCATTCGCGTGAAGCTCCTTGAACATTTTAATTTGCGAAGATAGTTTAAAGAGACTGACGTACAAAGTTATATATGTCTTGGTGCTTTACGTCAGAAAAGGACTTTAGTACCATCTGTTCTCAGTCAGACAGCGAACGTAGTGAGCTAGTTATGAGCTCACTGTTGTTATCGAGCTATATCTTGAATCATAAATGGGCTAAACGAATATTGCGTGCTTATAGAATGCCGCGAAGCGGACAAGGGTGAGCTTAGCGAACTCTCGTCCAGAGGACAAGCGAAAATAGTATAATGAATAGCGAGCCCCCGAAGGGGGAGCGAGCTCTGGCACAGGATGAGCGTAGCAAACTCTCGTTGCTCTGCAATGAAAAAAAAAGCCATAAAAAAGCCCCTTCGGGGCATAGCTAACGCCCAAACTCCTTTAAATTTTAAGGCATAGCGAGTATTAGTGAGCATTAAAGCTTCGCAAATAAAAACGCGAATACGTGAGCCGCTAATTGAGTATTTTTATAGATTGCTATTAACATTTATAGCACATCCCGTACTCACATAAAAAGTTCGTCCTTTTTTTACTCTAAATATTCAATATATTAGCATTTAAGCACAATTGAAATAGTTTATATTTTTGGGTTAAATTTTTAAAAACAATTATTATTTAGATTTATTATTTTTAGGACGAGCATAGCGAGTATCAGCGAACAAATAAAAAGCCATTAAAAATGTATGGCGAACCTTTTAAATAAAGGTTCGCCATATAATAGAATGGTGAGCAGCGAGTACGTGAGTAGCAAATTATGCATTAATGTTATATAGTTCATAGTGTTTTGATCCTAGCTTTCAATGCGTTTTTAATCAGCAATGCGGATGGAAAAGGGCGAGCTCTGCGAGCTCCTTTTAGATAAGCAATGCTTATCTAAAAAGAAATAAAATTATAGCAATCTTTTTGATTTTTGAAATTGTTCAAATTTTTTATGATTTTTATTCTATCATAGCATGATATGTTGCTACGGTTGCTGGTGATGAACGATTTAAATGTCTAAATATTAAATATTTAAATAAGACATCTAATAATACAGGAAGTGTAGCTACTAATAAAAAAATCCCTGTCTGACTTTCTGGTAAACCATAATGATTAAAAATCAATTCAAAAAAAAGTTCCCAAAGATTTGAAGAATGGTATCCTACTAATAAATCTGTAACTAACAGAATTAATAAGGATTTTTTACTATCGTCTAAACCAAAAAAAACTTCTAATAAAAAAGATTTTGTTATATTTATTTGAATTTCTAAAGCATATAAAAGATAGAAAAGTGTTAATAAACTTAAAAGATCTGCGAAAAAAGAAGTAATATTTTCAATACTCTGGTTATTATATTTTTCACCTATTTCTCTCGTTTTTTCTTGTAATAAATATTCACTCACATGCTCGCTGCTCACTTCGTCTTTTTTATTTGCGTAGCGAGCCTCACTTGTATTTATTTGTTCTTTAGACTGCGCAGAACTATCTTCAAATTTATCAAAGAGTGTGTTTTTATAGGTTAAACTTTTCTTATTCCGATGTTCAATCAAAGAAGAAAAATAAAGTTTTTCTTCAAAATCTTTTAATTCCGCAAAAGCTCGTTTTTGTTGATAAGAATTTAAAAAAATTTCTGTTTGTTTAGTATTCCAAAAATATTCTGTTAAAGGACGGACTAAATAATTTTTAGCAAATAAATTAACTAAAAAAGGTACAATAAATAAAATTAAAAGACATTTTAAAGTTGTTAAAAACAAATAACGATAGAATCTATATTCTTGTATTACTAAATTTTCAACATCTGAAAATATTTGTTTTAAAAAACGGTCAAATACACGACTAAAAGATCGTGGGAATAATCCGATTTCCTCGTAAGTAATTGAAACGACTTCTTGGCGTGTAGCACCTAGATTATCATCCCCTTTATTTACAGATGTATTTTGATTTATTGAGAAATTTGAAGATAACGGTGAAGAACGAAAAGATGACTGATTAAAACCACTAGCGAAAAGCGCGGTTTTATTATTATAGCAACTATCAAGCGCGAACGCGGTGAGCATCGAGCATTGCGAGAAAAGAGCACTCTTTGATGAACTTTGTCCTATATCATAGTTATTAAGTGTTTCGGTCGTAGTCCTAATGTATGATTTATTAACTTGCTCTTTTTTTAGAACTTCTTGGTCACGTAACGATAGATTCACGGCACGTCCCCAAATTCCATTAATAGAAAGACCCCCATTAGTGACCTTTTTTATGGCGAGCGCAGCGAGTTTTTTTCTATAAGATAGGGTATTCATGTGAATATATAGATTATTAATTTTTAAGTTTAAATAGGGAGCTGTGGCCTAAGGCGAGCATTGCGAGTTGGCCGCTGAAAAACAATGGCCCCTTCGGGGCCAGCGAGTGTTTTTCTTTAATTATTTGCAAAGCAAATAATTCGACTATTTTCTGTAGTTTGTATACCAAACGAAGTTAACTCTTATTAGAGGACTAAGCTATGAAATAAGGGCGAGCATTGCGAGCGCTCATGGATTAGCGCAATAATATCTTGTTCGGTACTCACTTCGTTCGTCCTTTTTAAAAGCGAGCTTTGTGTATTTTCAAAATATGGCGAAGGCAAATAAAATGGAACAGGATGAGCGTAACGAACAAATAAAAAGCCATACATTTTTAAGGCCCCGAAGGGGCCAATGAGCCCAATATTATATTGGCTTTTTCAATGCCATACATTTTTAAGCCCCCAATAAAAAAGAAAGAAAGGGGCTTCACCGAACTTTAGTTTCCTGGAACCGAGATTCTATTTAGCTTTGGGTTAGCCTTGGTTTAGTTTTAAAATCGAGAAAAAAGCATCGGTCAGAAAAAGACCGATGCTTTTCGAATTAATATAATTAGTCTAAACCTTTACCAGGGTTACGTGCTGGGTCATTAGATAGGAAACCAAAAATAAATAACCCTACAAAGAAACTTACAACAGTATAAACGAAAATTTTTAATGTTAACATGGGTTTTTTTTTATAAGGAAAAAAATATATATATATACAAAGTTTAGAAGGTTTGAACGTTACGTACGCAGAGTTTAGCGACGTCTCGACGATATTCAAAAAGAATTAACAGGCTTTGGTTACAATCCAGGTCCAGCATGCCATTTATTTACAAGATATTATTGCGAAGCGAGTTTCTAATTGTTGAATAAAATCAATTAAGCTTTAGTTCCACTTTTAAATTCTTCTAAATATTCAGAAATACCTTGTTTTAAGATTCCCTCAGCTTCTGGTGTTAATGTTTGTTTAGAACGTAAAATTTCACCATAAGTTGGGTGGCTAGAAGCTAAGTAGCTACGTAAACCAGCTACGAAAGAACGAACCTGAGCAACCTCAAGTTTATCTAGGTAGCCGTTAGTACCTGCATAAATTGTAGCTACCTGTTCCTCTAGTGATAGAGGCGAAGATTGAGGCTGTTTTAGAATTTCACGTAAACGAGACCCACGTGCTAATTGGCTTTGAGTAGCTGCATCTAGGTCAGAAGCAAATTGAGAGAAAGCTTCTAATTCAGCAAACTGAGCAAGTGATAATTTTAGAGTACCAGCTACTTGTTTCATAGCTTTTGGTTGTGCTGCTGAACCTACACGTGATACTGAAATACCAACGTTAATAGCAGGACGTAAACCAGAGTTAAATAAACCTGCTGATAAGAAAATTTGTCCATCTGTAATCGAAATTACATTTGTTGGAATATAAGCTGAAACGTCACCTTCTTGTGTTTCAACAATTGGTAAAGCTGTCATACTACCTTCTCCTAGCGCGTTGCTTAATTTAGCAGCACGCTCTAAAAGACGTGAGTGTAGATAGAAAACGTCACCTGGATAAGCTTCACGCCCTGGAGGACGACGTAATAATAATGACATTTCACGGTAAGCTTGTGCTTGTTTTGATAAATCATCGTAAATTGTTAATGTAGGACGACCAGTGTACATAAAGTACTCAGCTAACGTAGCACCTGTATAAGGAGCTAGATATTGTAAAGTAGCTGGTTCGTTAGCGTTAGCCATAACAATAATTGTGTAATCTAAAGCACCACGTTCTTTTAACGTATTTAATACTTGAGCAACTGATGATGCTTTTTGACCAATAGCTACATAAACACAAATAACACCTTTCCCTTTTTGGTTAAGGATAGTATCTACGGCAATTGCTGTTTTTCCTGTTTGACGGTCACCAATAATAAGTTCCCTTTGGCCACGACCAATTGGAATCATAGCATCAACAGCAACAAGACCAGTTTGTAATGGTTCGTATACTGAACGACGTGATACGATACCAGGTGCTGGAGATTCAATAGCACGTGTTTCGTTTGTTGAAATAGCACCTTTACCATCAATAGCTTGTGCTAATGAGTTAACAACACGACCTAAGAAAGCTTCACCTACTGGAATTTCAGCAATTTTTCCTGTACAACGAACACGGCTACCTTCTGTAATTTTTAAACCATCACCTAATAAAACGGCACCAACGTTATTTGCTTCTAAGTTTAAAGCAATACCTAATGTACCATCTTCAAATTCTAATAATTCACCTGACATTACACGTTCTAGACCGTAAATACGAGCGATACCGTCTCCTACTTGGAATACAATACCAAAATCAACCATTTTAACTTCTGGTGTATATTGCTCGATTAATTCTTTAATTAAATTACTTAATTCTTCTGGTGTGCGCATTGCCATAAAAATGATCCTTCTATAATGAAGGCGTTAGCACTTTTAAACTATTCAATTTTTGTGCATTATGCATCTATAGGAAGCACTTGCATTCGCAGTCTCCGTCTAGTTTGCGTAGTTAAAGCACAAGGCCGCTTTGCAGCTTCAAAAATTGAACAAGGCGTGCTAACGCCTTGTTTATCCAAAGACCCCAAAACACAGACTTATCTAGATCAACTTTTGATATGCGTAAGCACAACGTTGCTCTGCGAAAAATTCAAAAAGCGAGACGTTACATTTTTTCTCTAGCTCACATAAAAAGTTCGACATAGCTAACGCCATGGTGAGTGTAACGAACTATGGCGAACTTTCCTTATATTATGGTGAAGCCATAGCCATCTAAAGCTGGCCATGCTCTGCACGTTAACGGTGCAAAGTAGTCTTAAAAGTAAGCACGTGACCTAAATAAGTCTTCCCAATTAAAAGGAATTTAAGGGCTAATGGAATGAACGCGCTCTATTGTTAACAAATGTTCACTAACAACAGAAAAATACTAGTCCTTTTAAACGAATTCTGTAGATAAAAGCTACTGTGGGATACTATGGGACCGCCATAGCGTTCCCGAAGAAAGGCTTCCGGGTTAAAAACGTTACAAGTATTGGAGTTAGCCAGAGCGAATGCCTTTTACATGGCAACGCTATGGCGTTACCATAGCTAACGCCATGCCGCCGAAGGACGAGCATAGCGAGTACCGAACCTTTATTTAAAAGGTGAGCTATGGCAATACTATGGCTAACTAAGTGAACCATTGCTAACGCTATGGCTAGCGTTAGCTGGAGCAACTACAGTTTGTCAGCGCTAGCTGTTGGCATTAACAGAGTAAATAACCAGCAAACAAAACTACGAGAAAAAGAACGAAGCGCGTTTTTTTTTTTAAGGAGTTTAATAACATCTCAAAAATCAAATAAAATTGACTAGGCTATATAAAAGCAATTCGTCTTAATATTCTCGATAAAACGTCACAAGTGAGTTAAACTATTCTAAAGTATTCAATGTGAAGAGCTAAAGTTGTGCAATTGCTTTAAAGTAACTCCTTTTTTTGAAATATTGATATTAATATATCTTGTTCGACAAATTAACACTTGATCACAAAACTAACTCGGCAAAAGGAACTACGCTTAACTTAATAATAAGCTAAGCGAATCTTATAAGTATTTGCAGTGATCTGCAAGCACCCCGAGCAAAAAAGCTATTGTACAAACGGCTTTTTTAGTAGTACAAGCTTAGTCTACTCCTTACAAAAAACTCAAATATTTCAATAAGTACAAGATATACTTTGTACTCGTTTTCGTTGCTCTGCAATGGGCAGAGCAACATGCTTTGCACGAAAAATTAGAACTCAAAAGGGAGTGAAGCGAAAGAACGAGCGAAGCGAACTAGTTCTTAAAAAACTGGATAGTATTTTATATAATCCATTGACTCCTAAAATCAAACTAAGTTAAGGTGATTCTATTTGATTAAAATATAAGTCAATAAATTTGACTTATATAACAAAGTTGACTTAGCAAATAAATGTCGCTACGCTCATCCTAGCGAGAACGTGAGCGGCAAGCACATGAGTTGTTTTGAACTCGCTACGCTCATCATCGAGCGCTTCGCGGCCTTTAAATGAGCGTCGCGAGTTTTTATTTTTTAATAAGTATATTTAAACTGTTAAAATTTTCAAAGTCAAGAGCTTTAGATATACATTTCGAAATTTCTTTTTTTGCTTTGCAACAATAAGTCAACAAAAAGCTTGACTAGCAAGATCTAAGATGCAAAAACTATGTCATAACACGTGATAACTCTTATTAGAGTTACAGTAGTTACCATTCGATAATAGAATGGTAACCTGAAAAAAGACACGCCCTGTAGGACTTGAACCCACGACATCAGGTTTTGGAAACCTGCGTTCTACCGACTGAACTAAGGACGTACTTTATTCTCTGAAAAAAAAAAAACAGAAAATACTAAATATGTTTTTTTTATATTAAAAAAAATATATTACATACTATAACACATCTACTTATTGATGTCAATACGTTTATTGACATCGTAAAGAGATAGTTTTATTGAATCTCTGAACTAAAGCAAAAAAAAAACTAACGAAACAAAAGATTTCATCTAGCGGATGACGCGATTCGAACGCGCGACATTGGACTTGGAAGGACCACGCTCTACCTACTGAGCTACATCCGCTTAATAAATAAATAAATAAATAGATATATTTTAATTATATAAAATTGGTATATTATTTACAATAATATAATAATTGGAATATATTAGTAATTCGTTTAGAAAAAACAACTCACGTATTCGCTACGCTCATCCTTGTCTCGCGTCAGCGAGCTCTGGCACAGGCTCGGTCCGCTTCACGGCATTCTATTCGTAGGGCGCAAGCTTCCCTTTTTAAATGTCCTCGTTGCAAATAAAAAGGCGGACTGGACGAACTTTTTATGTGAGGCCGCGAAGCGGACAGAATTGGGTCCGCTTCGCGGCATTCTATTTGTAGCGAGAACAACAGCAATGAGTTATAAATAGATAATTGAACAGCGTACGCACGAAGCTACTCATTTGAGTAAATATGGTTTGCTAACATGTTGCTCTGCATATTGCAGAGCAACATGTTAGCAAACTTGTTTTTTTTTTTCAATTATCTAAAACTAACAGATGCTTGCCAAACAAACGCTAATAAAATAAATAATACTGGAATGATTGGTAAAACATCAACAAGTGGTGCGAATGGAGCATATGCTTCAGGAAGTTTTGCAAGTACCATTACTAAATTTGCCATTTAGATTTTTCCTTCAATATTTTTTTGTTTGACTATAAATTGGAGAAATTTTTGGGTTAAGAATTGACTTTGCTTTTTGAAAAAGCAAACTTGGACTCTTGCTGCTACCTGAGCAAGGGCTATCTATACTCGTCCGAAACGTAAGTGTAAGCACTTATTTTAGAGCTTTAACACACCAATACAAACCCATAACCCCAAGAAGCCAAAGCCAAGTATATAAGCTCACAAAAAAAAGAGAGCCATACTTAGCTGTACTCGCTTCGCTCGTCCTTTTGTATACATTAAGGGCGAGACCTCGCAGAGCAAGCAGGGTCGACCACCAGCATTAGCTAGTGTTAATGCTGCTTTTACGCGGCCTGAAGCTTTTAATAACGACTTTGGGTTAACACTCAGGAGCAAAGCAAGTATGTTAACGCTCTTTGCTTTAAGAGCGTTTTCTAACCATCAATTTCCATTTAGCTCACCTTAGAGTTGTCTTTTTTCTATCTTTAAGTAAAAACACGAATATATTTATATAAAAATGGATATTTTTATTATATCTAATAGCGTATTAAAAACTAAATATAATAATCTTGAAACATGTAAATCGAATTTTATATGTTTCAGATAAAAAGACTTGCCCTTTTCACTAAGTTCGCTGCGGTGTTCACGTGCTCGCTAGGACGAGCGAAGATAGTTTAATGAATAACGAGCAAATAAAAAGTGAGTATTAAAAAGTGTTAATGTGAGTGCTCACGTACTTGCTAAGCTCGTCTTTAAACTTGTAAAATTATGAAGGCGGCACCCAGATTTGAACTGGGGAATAAAGGATTTGCAATCCTCTGCCTTACCGCTTGGCTATGCCGCCTTATTCAAAAATTTATAATAGACATACAATATTTTAATTATAACACGAATTCCTAAGAAAGTCTAGCTTCTGTTGGTTACTCTGTGTTGTGACGAGCATAGATAGTAGGTGAGCACAGCGAGCTTAGTGAAAAGGGCGAGCACGTGAGCTATACAGACATATTTATATAGCTAACGTACTCGCTATGCCGCGAAGCGGACTGAAGACGAGAGTTCGCTATGCTCACGAAAAAGAACAAAAACGAACCAGTGAGTACGCTAACCAGTTCCAGAATTTACTTAGCTTGTTCTCTTTTAAGGAGAGAGCTGGAGCGCTCTAGCTATCGCTAAAGCGCTCTAGTGAGAGCTCATTACATTCGCCCTTTCTCTTCTTGGTTATTTTCACTAGGAGTAGTATCATTTAAACGAGTTATTAATTTTTCAACAGCAGGATCTTCCGGTTTTGTTTTTAACAAATATTTCGCTAAAAAAAGAGATCTAATTGCTTGTTTTTCTACTTTTTTTTTCCAAGCACTTTTTCGAATATTTTTTTTTGATTTCGATGTACGTTTTTGTTAACCTAAGGCAAAAAACATCTAATAAAAAAGATGAGCGTAGCGAATACGCTAGCAGTGAGCCATTCGCTACGCTCATCCTTTCTCGCTGCGCTCGCCTAACTGCGAAATTATTATTCCTTGGGTTCAAAACCAGTTTTGAAATTCTAAAAATCAACTGGCTTTTCTTTCACTTTTTATTTTCTTTTATGGATTTTATATGAGATAATCAGCTCTCGCTGCGCTCGTCTATTTAAAACGTCGAAGCTCTTGTTCGGAGCAAGAACGAGAACTATGTTCGTAAATTGACTCTGCGTCCGAGGACTTTAGCTCTGCAAAATACGATGAGTTCTCACTTTACAGCCCCCAATAAAAAAGAAAGAAAGGGGCCAATATTATATTGGCTTATATAATGGTGAGTTTAGCACGGAACTCACTACGTGCAGAGCATGGCGTTAGCTATGCTCTGCACGTGGTTTCCACGAAACTTTACTTCACTATTTTATAAGATAGTCTCTGTTTCAGTCTAGAACGTTCGACGCGATAGCGCAAGCTTGAGTTCGCTATGCTAACACTGTCGCTATAGCGACAAGTTGCTGAATAATATCTAGTTCGAAGAAAGAGCGTACACGGCTTTATTCAAAAATTTAAAATAATAATAACTGTGTAAACGCTTCTGGGTCACAAATAGATAATTGTGATAACACTTTTCGATTTAATTTAATAGATTTGTTTTTTAAATAAAATGTTAATTCACTATAATTTAAACCGTATCTACGAACAGCTGCGTTTAAACGTGCAATCCAAATTGTTCGAAAATCACGTTTTTTTTGACGTCTGTTTCTATATGAATAACGTAAAGCTTTCATACTTTGTTGATTAGCAGTTCGAAATAGGACAGAAGCTGAACCACGGAATCCTTTTGATAACTTTAAGATTTTTTTATGTCGTTTACGAGACACATTTCCACGTTTTACTCGCGTCATTTAATGATATAAATAGATATATATATATATAAAGTTTTGTAAACTCTCCAATAGTTTATTAAACAGACTAAAAAGCTTGTTACGTTCAATTTTTGCTAGCTTAGAACGCTGTTGATAGCTAACATTTATGCTTGTGTTGACTCTCTTTTCTTAAAATTTATAACAGGCAAGCATTTAGCTATTAACACCTAAAGATGGCGCAAAGCGTCCAACTATTTGAGAAGTATATAGCAAATAGACTTTTTCGTTTTTGTAGTTTAACCTTTAAAAAGAATTTTAGAATAAAAAAAAAACACTTTAAACTTTAAAAGGTGTTAGTATATATATATAATACCAAAACGTTGCTTTGCTATATGCAGAGCAACGTGGCTAACGAAGTGAGCACCTCCACTGTTCCGAACTGTGTTTGCCCGCTTCGCGGCCATCGCTAATGCCAAACACAGTTTGGAACTGTGTTAGCGCCAGCTTACGCTGGCCATGCTCTGCACGTTAAACATACTAGTTTGCATTTTTAACTTTAAAGATGCTTTTTTATACCGATAAAATTGGGTATTAGTGCTACCCCGATATTAATTTCTAAAATAGTTCTTCCTCACTACGCTAAAAAGCTAATCTGTTTATTTGCTCAGACTAGAAGACGAACTTAGTGAGCAAATACTTTTTATTTGCACGTGAATTCTGCAATGTGCAGAGCAACATAGAAAGCGTAGCGAGCACGCAACGAACTATGGTTAAGCCATAGCTCACCATTCTATTTAATGGCGAAGAAGATATTATTGCGAGTAAATATAAAGGCATGTGAATTGCGAGTACGTGAGCTGACATAATTTTATTATTACTTTGTTTTAAGGCGCAATTAAAGCTAGAAATGTGAGTTTGCACTAAGCAACGAAAGTTTTAAAGATAAACGACATAAAAAAGTCTTAAATTGTTAGAATTCGAATTTGATTTCTCCCATTTATGCTACTCATAAACTGAATGTAACGAATAAACAAAGCTCGCCCTTGACTCGCGCAAGCGAATCAGTGAGCGCTCGACTCACCATTCTCTTTTACGGTTCGTCCTCGCATAGCGAGCCTCACGGTACTAATATTCTACAATAGTATTTATTGAATGCTTAAAAACAAAATATCATAAACTTAACGACAGTTAAAACATGAGTTCGTCCATTTCGGTAGGAAGAAGTTTAGATTAACGACTTGTTTGTTTTTTTGTTTTTATGGTATACTAAAATTATACCATAAAAACAAAAAAACAAACAATGGAAAGGTGGCAGAGTGGTTAATTGCACCAATTTTGAAAATTGGCGTGGCTTTGCGGTCACCGGGGGTTCGAATCCCTCCCTTTCCGTAAATAAAAAAAAATTAAACTTAAAATTCGAAATTTATTCATTATGCAAATTTTGTATTGTAAAAAAAAAATTAGATGATCTTATTCTCTATTTCTTAGAGAATATTGTGCTTTATAAATATTCTCTACATTTTAACGAGCCAGGAGGGATTCGAACCCCCGACCACATGGTTCGTAGCCATGTGCTCTAGTCCACTGAGCTACAAGCTCTTAAAACAATAACATTAATTAATGTTATCTCTTTCTGTAAATAAAATCAAGTATTTTATTTTATTGACTTTAGCCTGCTATCGGAGTCGAACCGATAACCTTCGGTTTACAAAACCGATACTCTGCCGATTGAGTTAAGCAGGCTTTTTTATTCACTTGATATTTTATTTTATCATTGCTATACCAAAAAGTCAAGGCGCGCCTTTATTTTTGCTTACACTTATTTAATAAAGCAATAGGACGAGCATAGATAGCACGTAAGTACAGCGAGTTAAGATCGAAGAGCATTGAGTTAACACTTTAGGTTTCTGCTAACGCCATGCTCTGCACATAGCAGAGTAACGTCTTAAAGTTTTGTTTATTAGAAGTTTTAACTCAAATTGAAGGCATTCACTTAATTAAATGTTAAATGGATTTGAGATGTGATAAGGAGCCGATACCATTTTTCATTTAAGAGAGCGAGCGTAGCGAGCTAAATGAACAGCGAGCTCTGGTTAGTCCGCATCACGGACTAACCAGAGCTACCCGCTAAAAGGAAGACTTATCGGTATCTTAACGGGGCATACCATGTGACATCTAACGTTTAACATTTTAACAGAGCATGGCGTTAGCTCGCTTCACTTGCCCAAACACAGTTTCGAACTGTGGGGTGGTCACTTCGTTCGTCATGGCAACGCTATGCCGCCTTTTTATTTATTATGGTGAACTAACGCCGTAGTGAAACGATGTTGCTCTGCACATAGCAGAGCAACGTAAAAAAAGATAAAAAGTAGAAAATAAAAATGAAAGTCTTTTGTAGCTATTAATGGTTATATTTCTAATTTTGCTAGCCATAGCGCCAGCTATTCTAGCTTAAAAACACAAAGGCACTTCTGTATTCAATAAATAAAGCAAAGTCAGTATTCAAAATTTTTTTTGAACAAAAAAGCTTCGAAATATAACCGTTTTAATATTTTAAAAAGAATCCTAAGGACCGCAAAATTCTCATTAGAGTAAAAGGACGAGAATTACGAGTATTTTTGTAATAACCCCCGTTTATAGATAAAATGTTTAAGGTTAGGCTTGAATTGGACTTTCGAAAAAAAACGTAGAATAAGTGAGATGAATTTAATCAATAAGCTCTTTTTATTTATTAAAGTATTAGTTCATTTAACAATAATCAACGCGTCACCTTCGCGGATATTAACTTTGGTTTGTAAACAGAGTTATAAACTTAATATCGCATGTATTATCGAAATTAACACATTTAAAAATTTTGAAATGGCTTTAGACAGCCAATTGCTTTTTGATTTTTATTCCTTTTTGAACCAATAAAAAAGAAAAAAAGAAGAGACCACACAATGCTAAAGCGATCAATTTATCGTTAGCTTTAGCTTTTTATCACTTTGTTTCTGGTTTACCGTTTATTATATTTGACGAGAAGCAACGAAGTGAGCTGTACAGTTATTATTAAAATAGATTCAATGAATTCGCTGCGCTCATCTAGTAAGCTTATCATAACGGTTAAGTTGAGTTTTGAGGATACTGAGTGTTTCTCTAATTGAAGCGTAATTCCCAGATTTTTGAAAAAACCAAAGGATATCCATAACGAAAAAGTATTATATATTACTTACTAATCTTAAAAACAAAAAAGAATAGAGTCTATAAACGAATTAAAGTTATAGACTCTATTTAACTCATTTATTTACGGATCTATTAATAAATACTTGTTTGTTTAGCCTTACCTTATTCCTTTTTTCTTGACGACTAATAGGGTTAGCTTTATTGTTCTCAAAAAAGCAACAGGACGAACTTTTTATGTGAGTAGATAGTACGCTTTCAGGACGAACGAGGGCCGCGAAGCTGGCGGCAAGAGTTAAAGTGAATAGTGAGGCAAATAAAAAGGCAAATAAAAAGGCTTCGGACAAGAGCGACGATGACGAATGGTATATGCGTAGCAGTTTGCTTACCTGGGGTAAGCAAACTAGTGTTCGCAAGAATAAACCTTCTAATTAAAACAAGCTACGCTGCCCTAGTTTATGCTTTATTGCCTAGGAAGCTCGCGCCCTTTGGTGCTCGGAACGCTCGGTGCTCCATAATCAATAAAAAGAAGAATTTGCGAGCTCTCGTTGCTCTGCAATGTGCAGAGCTACATGCTCTGCACCATAAAAATTGAATGGAGGACATTTAAAAAGGGTGAGCGAAGCGAACTATTATTTTGCAAAAAAAAGGGGACCGAACTCGCAATTCACGTGCTCGCTAAGCCTCGCTCTGCGAGGCCTCGCTATTCATTAAACTCGCTATGCTCGTCTGACGAACGTTGCTCTGCGATGTGCAGAGCAACATCGCTCACTTCGCTCGCCATAGCTAAGCCCACAGCTAGCAAAATAAAAGCCAGCGTTAGCTGGCCATGCTCTGAACGTAGTGAGTTGTAGTTTTTCTATCTATATTTAAGTCAGTTTAATAAAGGTATCTCAGCTGTATTAGAGCCAAGTCTCGTACACGCACCACTCACTTTTAAATTATCTTCTGCAAAATTGTTAGACTCTAACGCTTTATAATTATTTATAAGCACTTTTTTAATGCCAATATAATCTTGAGCACGTGAGGGAACGAAGTGACCTCTCGCTATTCGCTTGAGAACGAAGTGACCTCTCGCTATTCGCTTGAGAACGAAGTGACCTCTCGCTATTCGCTTGAGAACGAAGTGACCTAATGAATTAAAATACAGCAATCTCGTGAACGAATTTTATTATATAGACAAAACGGGTCGCACTTGGTACTGCCATAACTAATATTAATAAAGAGAAAGAAGAAATTGCTTTTTTAGATATATATATTTTTGTTTAGTAGTTCCAACTGGTTAACACCGAGCTAGAACTCAATCAAATAGAAAAATATATATTACGAATAAAAAAGAAAGTTTTTTCTTTTTGGCGGATGTTACAGAAATTCGAAAAAAAAAAGATAGAATAAGTGATTTTGAATAGTGTAGTTATAGCATGTTACACTTTAAAAACTGAACACGATATGTGTTAACTTGTCAAAATCCTAATAAAACATCATTCTTTTTAAGACGCTTCGTAAGCAAATATTCTGTTATAAAATCAAACGAGTGTGTATATCACATCTCCTTAAATTTGGACCTTTTTCTCCATATTTTTCAGGGGGTACTATCTACTAGCTATCCGTTTTTTGTTTAGTCGCTCCGCGACTAAACAAAAAAAACAACTTTCATTTCAGAATTCAAAAAAAAATAACGTAAAACAGGCTTGGTTCATAGCCATCTAAAGTTGGCCATAGCTTCGCCATAGCCTTTTTTTTTGCGAAGCGAGCTAACGTCATGACAACGCTATGACCCACTTTTTTTGTGAGCTATTTTTTGTTTGGCAAGGACGAGCATAGCGAGTTAAAGCAAGCTTAGTGAGCTAGAGAGCTAAACTCTGAGCGTTCCGATTGTTAACGCTATGGTGAACATGCGCGAAACCGCTTCCCAGCTTTTGTCTAAAGAAGACGAGCGTAGATAGCCATAAAATAGGATGGTTTCAGCGAGCACCAATGCCAATAAAAATATAAATGACTTTCATAGACTTAGCGAGCTTAACGCGATTTCAAAAAATTCGCTAATTTAATTTGACGTGTTTTTTGTTTTGTTGTAATAGATAAAACATCACGCGGACTACAAATATAATTAGGAGTTTTAATACGTTTGTTATTAATTTTTAAATTTCCTTGGCTTATTAATTGTAGTGCTGATGACATATTTGGTACTAGTTTTAATTTAAATAAAACAAAAGCAATTGTTTTTTCTAAACGTTTTTTATAAAAACGCAGACGTTTATAATATTCTTGTAAATTTTTGTTTACTAATTTTAAAGATTTTTGTTTCATAGCAACAGAAATTACATCTTTTGGTTTACACATATAACTAGCTATATTAACTTTTTTATTATTTACTCGTATATGTCCATGACTGATTAATTGACGAGCTGCTACTATAGTTGGTGCCATATTTAAACGAAAAACAATATTATCTAAACGCATTTCTAAGAATTGTAATAAAACTTGACCAGTCGCTTCTTTCATTTTTTTCGCTTTTCTTACGTAGTTAACTAATTGACGTTCGCTTAAACCATAATTAAAACGTAATCTTTGCTTAACTTTTAAACGAATTAGATAATCTGATTCACATGAATCATATGGTCTAGTTTTAAACAATTTTACTAAACCATGTTGACCTGGCGGAATAACTTTTCCTTTTAAAGGTCCTTTACCGCGGAAAACACGACGAAAAGGTTTTTTGCGCGTAAAACCTCTTAGTTTACCAATTCTACGAACAATTCGTAGTCTAGGTCCAATATATCTTGCCATGATTGAGAAAGTTTTTATTATTTTATTATATTTGATGAATTGATTTTATAGCGGGTAACGCGACTCGAACGCGCGACAACCTCCTTGGCAAGGAGGTGTTCTACCACTGAACTATACCCGCATTATTTTACTAATATTATATTAATATATTTTATATTCATTGTCAAGATATAAAAATTCAAACATATATGTTGTTATAGCGAGACGTTACTTTTTTTCCATAGCTCACCATAAAATTGACATTTCTCTTGTGAGTACGCGACTTTTGTAAGAACGAAGTGACGCCATGGCGTTAGCTCGCTTCGCTCACTTCGTTCGCCCTCTAGCTCAACTATCTTCGCTTTTTTATTTCATAGCTAACGCCATGGCGTTAGCTACTTACCCAATCCGATTTTCGCCTTAAAAAAGGCTATACAAAAATGCTGATATTTACAACTTCACGTTATCGAAATTGTTTGGTATAGCTGAAGTCATCTTCTATGATATTTTAGGGCGAACGTTGCGAGCACGCAACGAACTCTCGAAAATAAAAAGGCGGAGCGCGTATGTGAGCAGCCAGTTTGCTCACATCGTCCGCCCTCGCATCCTGAGGATGAGCGAAGCGAGGACAAGCTTAGCTAGCTGCCGAAGGCCGAACCTTCCTTATAGTATGGTGAGGGGCACCAAATCTAGATAGCACGTGAGCAGCAAGCACGTGAGCTCTCGTCTCGTCTTTTTAAATGAGCGTAGCGAACTCTCGTTAGAGGACAAGCATGGATAGTACGGGATTTTTTTTTGAAATCATAACAGGTTTTTACGAGTCTCGAAGAAAAAAGAGAGAAGAACTTTAATAAGTGGATTAACCGTCCAAAAATTCAAAAAAAAATATAAGATTCGGTTATAATAACATTATATCATTTTACAGCTTTTTTGCACCGTGTAGGAGTTGAACCTACCTAGAAACGATTATGAGTCGTTTGCCTAATCCGCTCGGCCAACAGTGCTTTATAAATCAAAAATAACTATATCGAAAAAAAAAACATTAAAGAAAAGACAAATATTTAATAATACAATACTATTATAATTTTCGTTTTTTTTCAACTTCCACGGTTTTAGAGCTCAGTCCGCTTCGCGGCATTCTATTATATGGCGAACTTTTACAAAAGAAACGAGCTTAGCGAGGACTCGCAGAGCGTTCACCATAATATAGAATGGTGAACTATGCCGCCGAAGGCGGTTATATACTTATTTACAAGTGAAGTCATGGCATTAGCCATGGACGTCATTTATTTCCACGTTAATACTCGCTATGCCTTAAAATTGGAAATCATCATTTGAGAAGCGAACGTAGTGAGCACGTTAATAACTAATATCTGTGTGATTGCTCACTTTAACTCGCTATTCTCGTCTTGACGAGCGAGAGTTCACTAATACTCGCTAAGCTCGTTATTGCCCATTAAAAATGCCGAACGAAGTGAGAGCTAACGCTGTCCATGAGTTTCAAAAGTTAACCTAATAAATTCGAGAAACAAATATAGCCTCGTGCTCTCAAAAAATGTATGGATTTATTAATCCGTTGGAGAGAAATTGGTTAGAATGTGAGCCTTTTTATTTGCCTCACTTCGTTCGTCCTGAAACAGGACGAGCGAAGATAGTTTAATGAATGGCGAGTACGTGGAATGCTCATTAAATTCGCAGCTCACGTATTATCTATGCTCGTCCTGTTCCAAAATTTGCAATAATATTTTGCTCGCTATACTTACGTGCAAATAAAAAGGCGACCTCGCGTACTCACATAAAAAGTTCGTCAAAATTATATCACGAGCGAAGTCAGCACGAGAATTAAGCCCGGTGCTCTTTTACGACACCAGGCTTAATTCTCTTTATCACTTGTAAAATAAAGCTTTTCAGACGTGAAAGAGGAAGCGATGCGAATTTTAACTTTGTGTTTGTGTATCTAGACCGGCACTAGCGCTTTCACGACTTTCTAAAAGACGTTGTTGTTTACTATCATCATAACTCCAAGCTTTATTTGTCATTTCAAGAATTTCGTGCATAACTTCATTTGTTGCGATTTCGTCAGCTAAACCGTAGTAAATTGTTTCGGTTGCATTTAAATAAAAATCTCTATCTAGATCACGAAGAATTTTATGACGGGGGCGATATGTGCTTAGAGAATAAATAGAAGCAACATCCTGACGTATACGCATAATTTCTAAAGAATCAATCCAAATATCTGAAGCTTGCCCTTGTAGACCTGATTCTGGTTGGTGAATCATAACATGACATCCTTCTGTAACGTAACGTTCTCCAATAGTACCACCGGCTAATGCTAATGAAGCAGCTGAAGCCGCAACACCTAATGCTAACGTTAATGAACCAGCTTTAATGAATTGTAAAGCATCATGTACTGTAATACCGTTCCCAACAGAACCACCAAATGAATTAATGATAACAAACACTTTTTTAGATTCTTCTTCTTGAAAAGTACGTTCTGTTTGTTTACGATATAAATCTCTATATTCACTATAACTTTGATTTGGATTAGCTTCTAAATAATTAAAAGACGAAAGATTTAACATTTGATTTTTCTGAAATTCAGACCCATAAGCACCAACCGCTTCGCGTCCTTTATATTCACGACGTAGACGACGTTGACCTAATACTTTTTCTGAGGACGAAGTAATTGCTTGATGATTTTTGGATTTTTGTTCGATTTGCGAAATTGCTAATTCATTAATTAATTTATTAATTGCTGAGGCTCCGCCATTACGTTCTTTTAGGTCGCCGCGCATCAAATTACTATTCTTAAATGAAAGGCCGCGAAGCGGAATTAGATTGTTATTACGTGACGAAAAAAGCGGGTGACTTGACGAAATAGGCGAACGTAGTGAAGACGAACGAAGTGAGTTTGCTAAATAGCGAAATGGACCGTAGGCAACATCTAAATCAGAACTCGCTGCGCTCTTACAAAAGTCGCATTCGCTAAAAAAAAGATCATTTGTTTTTTTATGCATATTTCGGAACATATACATTAAACGTGAGATTTCTTGTTTATCCCCATTATATAAAAGTTGACCTGAAAAATCTTTCGATAAAAGTTCTGCTAAATAAAATAAATAAGGTTCATCCGAATAATCAAAAAATTGTGCATTCCAATTTAACCATTCCATTGTAATTTTTTGTAATGTATATTGTTCTAAAGTATCATTTTCTTCGATTCCTAAATCTTCATCGCCACTTAATAAATCCTCGACAGATCTTGTTTTTGTCGATGCTCGCAATGTTGGACTATTTGAACTCCCACGTCCAGAAGTACCGGTGTTCGTTTGTTGTTTTGTTCCACTTTTGAATAAACCACTTCGTTCTATTTCTTTTTTTTCTAGTTCTTTTGAACGATCTTCCATGTGAATATTAATTAATAATCCACAAATTTGGTTACATAATTCGTCGTCTAAATATTGCATTAAGAACACCATTCGACGTCTAAATATAAAATTGTAAATATCTGTCCATTGTGCAGGTAATTCTTCACCCCAACAATAAATAATACGTGGAACACCAATAGGCATATGTATATCTTTTTTTTTATTGTCATAAAAGGGAAAAGCTCTAGTGGAAACTATAACGTATACAATAAACGTTAAAACGCACCGGATTCCATAAATAACAATGGAACGTACGTTTTTTCCTAGCAGTAAAAAACCAAAAACGACGTTAATGGCGAAGCTGTACTCGCGTACTCACATAAAAAGTTCGTCCTTATGTATGGCTTTTAAATATTATGGTGAACGTAATAAAAGGCAGCGCTAGCGGTGGGCTTCACTATTGGCTTCACCATAGTGAAGTTATGAGCGAGATTTGAATAAATAATGAGATTAACAAATTATACAAGCTCAAACCTGTACTCGTAATTCAGTACTTCTCATCATCAAGACCAAAGCTACGTCAAGTTAAGACGTAGAGAGCACCTAAATATGAAAAATTCTTTGCTTTTTTCATTATATTGCCTTCGGCCGGATTTGAACCGGCACGCCTTTCAGCACTGGTTCCTAAAACCAGGATGTCTACCAGTTCCATCACGAAGGCTTTTTAATTAATTAATTATATCGTTCATTTTTTTTTTTAGCTAGTGTGTGTTTTTTTTTTTTAAACTCACGTATTCGCTACGCTCATTTTTGACTCATGCTAGCTAATCTGTGCGCGCTCGCTGTGCTCATGTGCTCGCTGAAGAAAGCAAAGGTCACTTCGTTCTCAAGCGAATAGCTAGAGGTCATAAAATTGGGCGAATGTAATGAGCGACAATTTTATGGTGAGCGCGAAATTAACTGCAATTTACTAGAGAAAGTTAGAAAACTTGGAATAAGTTTAGACGTGCAGAGCAACGGCAAATCCTTTCATTTGTGAGGAGAAACAAAATTGGACTCAAATTATGGCAGGAAAACATAATCACTTTCCAGGGAAGTTCTGGTACTTAAAAATAGATGTTTCAGAACCCACTGAAACATCTATTTGAAAACAAGCTCCTGCTGCCAGTCCTAATTTTTATTGCTCGATTATGATTATACAAAATAAGTTGTTATAAATAATTTGTATTTTTGTTTACGTTAGAAAAAAATCAAGATCAAATGAGGAAGCTTTCGTATTAGCGGAACTATAATTTTTTTGTGAACTGTCTTTTTTGTGTTCTATTAAACTAGCATTTTGTTCATCTGAACTAAATGTTTGATTAACATTCGATAAGAAAGTAGTGTTTGATTCATCTGTTTTATTTAAATAAAAATCAGATAATAAGGTAAATAATTCACGATCCGCTAATTCTCTTGGAATTACACCCTCAGGTTCAGTTAAAAGCTGATCTGCTATATTTAAATAGAATTCACATATAAATTCCACTGCTTTTTCAAATTCAGACAATTCAAATAAAGTTTTACCTTTCACTCGAGAAATACGTATATCTTCGATTAACGGTAGAACTTCTAATACGGGCATAGGACATGCTTCAACGTACTTGTCTATTAAATCCCGTTTACTTGTTCTATTTCCTATTAGACCGGCTAAACGAAGAGGATGTGTTCGAGCTTTTTCTCGAACCGAAGCAGCGATTCTATTTGCTGCAAATAAAGCATCAAAACCATTATCAGTTACAATAATACAATAATCTGAATAGTTTAGAGGAGCAGCAAATCCTCCGCAAACTACATCCCCTAAAACATCAAATAATATAATATCATACGAGTAAAAAGCATTTAATTCTTTTAATAATTTTACAGTTTCACCTACAACATAACCTCCACAACCTGCACCAGCTGGAGGCCCACCAGCTTCGACACAATCAACATTACTATAACCTTCGTAGATTACATCTTCTGGCCAAACATCTTCATAATGATAATCTTTAGCCTGTAACGTATCAATAATTGTTGGTATTAAAAATCCGGTTAATGTAAAAGTGCTATCATGTTTGGGATCACAACCAATTTGTAACACCTTTTTTCCTCGTTTTGCTAAAGCAATAGAAATATTGCAACTCGTTGTTGATTTACCAATACCACCTTTCCCATAAACTGCTAATTTCATAAACATCCCTCATATTTGATTTTTTGAAATCCCAATAATATTGCTAACGATGTATTAATATGTAGTACGCAAAACGCACATTCGCCATTGCACTTTTATTTACTATAGGATGAGCGAAGATAGTAGAACCTTCCTTATATAATGCGGACCGCCCCACTGTCTGGAACTGTTGGGCGAAGCTTAAATCTGAGCATATGCTCATATTTTGGCTTTTTATTTACTTTTTATGTGAGGACGAACCTTTTGAATTTTATGCCGCGAAGCGGACCGAATATATTTTTAAGCGTGCTCATGTACTCGCTATCCTCGTCCTCGCGGTTCATTATGCTCGCCCAATATTATATTGGCTTATATTTGGCGCGTGAGTATAGCTCGCTCAGTGAACTAGCGAGCCTTTTTATTTACGAAGCTCTGACGAACTTTTAAAATATTATGGTGAGCGCAAAAATTGCATTTTCGTTTCAACGTGGATACTATAAGATACTGATAGCAAAGCTGCGAAGAATTCCAAATACTTTAGATTTGTTAATCTAATCAAAGTATATGTTTTGATTGAAGTTTGATACAACCTATTTTTAGAGTGTTTATAAAAAATAATTTAATATATAAATATATATTAAATTATTTTTTATAAAAATCTTTAACTTTTTCTTAAAATAGAAGATAGGTTTAATTATATGGATCGGTATAAAAGTTCTATCAAGAGTTGTTACTCGTCTTTAACATTAGGATGGGTCATTTTTTGAGCCCCTTCGGGGCCTCAAAACGGCGCAAGTTCCTAAAAGACACTATCACAAGATAGTTACTTATAGCAAAAACTCAATAGAATACAACTGACTTGCTTAAAAAGTAAAATTATGTTATCCTTACTTTAAAAATCATCGTACTTCGAATCAGTAAATCTTTTTAAAGAATGCCGGGGTAGCTCAGTGGTAGAGCAGAGGACTGAAAATCCTTGTGTCACCAGTTCAATCCTGGTTCCTGGCAATAAGCAAATCACAATCTTCTTTTATATTTTTATTATAATTTTTTTTATCATTAAAAATGGCACATATTGTTAAAATTTATGACACTTGTATTGGTTGTACTCAATGTGTTCGTGCTTGTCCATTAGACGTTTTAGAAATGGTTCCTTGGGATGGTTGTAAAGCGGCTCAAATGGCGTCAGCTCCTCGAACAGAAGACTGTGTTGGTTGCAAACGTTGTGAAACAGCTTGTCCTACTGACTTTTTAAGTGTTCGTGTTTATTTAGGTTCTGAAAGCACAAGAAGTTTAGGTTTAGCTTACTAAGAATTTTTCATAAGCGAAAGCACACTTGAGTGTTTGCATGTTGGTGTCACTCACATTCTTATAAGAATGTGAGTGACACCAACATGCAATTACGATGATCGCAGCTAACTCTGGAACAGGACGAACGTAATGAGTACAGCCTTTTTAGTTGCTAGCAAATATGTAAGCCGCAAATACGTGAGCACGCGGGCTATCTTTAGAGGACGAGCTTTGCGAGTACGTAAGCCTTTTTTATAATAAAGGATGAGCGTAGCGAGCACGTGCATTGCGGGTTCGCGTACTCACCATAAAATTCAAAAGGTTCGTCCTTCGTTCGTCCTGCGTTAACTCTCACTTGTTCGCTTAAAAAAGAGTTTGGGCGTTAGCTATGGTAACGCCATGGCGTTAGCTCGCCTCGCAAATAAAAAGCCAAACTTTGGGGCACTCACTTCGTCCGTCCTTGCGTGACCGCGCATAAGAACATTAGTGCTAACAGCATAATTAAAATCTTAATATTTTTGAAATATTATGTGTTAGCTTTAGAAAATTATATTGTCAATCATCCTGAGATTGTATTCTTATTATAAATAAGCTCACGTACTCGCTGCTCCCTGAAAGCGTGCTATCTATGCTCGGTGCTCGTTACGCAGAATAAAAGGCAAATAAAAAGTGTTCGGTACTCGCTTCGCTCGTCCTTTTTCAAAGCTACCGCTATGTCATTGGCGTTAGGACGAACCTTTATTTAAAAGGTGAGTTGCGAATCTGTGAGCACGTGAGCTTAGCAAATAAAGAGCTCGCTGACGCCTTTTTATTTGTATCGTACCCGGTTTTTAGCGAGTAAGATAAGTTAAAGACCACAGCTAGCGCTGCCTTTTATTACGCCAGCCAACGCTGGCTAAGAAGTTCAAAGTATTTTCGAGTCTCAAAAGGGAGCGTAAGCACTAGGTGCGGTAGCGGCTTGTGCTTATATATGCGACTCAAAAAGCAGATTCCCAATTAGCGAAACGATCTTTGCGATTTTTTGTCTAAAAAAATATGACAAAAATTTGTTTTTGAGAACAATCTCCAGAGCCAACGATAGATTCGTTATATAAAAAATGGCTAAAAGGATTATTTATAAATCTATCTATATATACATATATGGTAACAATTACTAGTTATATCGCGTTATTACTTGGTGCTTTAGGTTTTACTTTAACAATTTATTTCGGTCTGTTAAAAGTTGTTAAATTAATTTAATAGCAAATTATTTATAGTTAAAGTTTGATTGTTCGTGGAGAGCATGTTGCTCTGCACATTGCAGAGCAACGAAAAAAGCTTTCGATCTGTCGGGTATCCGACAGATCGAAAATAACTTGCTAAGTTCACTAAGCTCGCTGTACTCACGTACTTACTTCGTGCGTCCTGTTGTGAGTATGCTAGTTGATTAATTAGCATTCGGGTCTTACAAACTCGATAGCAGGAGAAACGGAAGTTGACAAACAGTCCATAGCCAGCTAAAGCTGTCCATAGTTCGTTGCACTCACCATGGCGTTAGCTATGGCAACGCTTTGGACAACGTTAGCTCTCATTTGTTCTTTTTTTGTTTGGTCGAGCGAAGCGAGCTAACGCTATTCTCTGCAAAAACTAAATAGACTTTCATATTTTCAATTTTTTATATAAAATAACAATACAATTAATGCTTTTTTAGATTTCAAAAATCTTCAGTAGCTCAGTGGTAGAGCGGTCGGCTGTTAACCGATTGGTCGTAGGTTCAAGTCCTACCTGGGGAGTTTATAAATTGTTTTGAGTTTTGCACGTGCTCGCATACGCTCGCCCTTTACGGAAAGTGGTTATTAGCGAACCATAGCAACACTATGGCGAACGAAGTGAGTTTATTCGCTTTCTTTTTGCTAAAAAAAGCGAATACGTGAGTTTATAAAGTTAAGGTGAGTCCTTCTCGTCCAGAGGACGAGCATAGATAGCCTTAAAAAATAGCTTTCGCGCGTAGCGAATACGTTCACTGATACTCGCAAATAAAAAAAGCTAAGTGATCACTGAACCAGAGCTAAACATTCGTTAGTCTGTCCTAATAAAAAATAAATGAAAAACGTTCTCGGTAAACACGCTACAAAACTAAATTTCAATGTTCGCTACTCTCATCCAATTTTACATCTATTAAGATGTATATATATACATGTACCAATTATGATATAATTACTACATATAATAAAGGTTAATTTATTTATTTATTTATTAACTTAACTTTTTACAAAGTTAAGTTATTTTAACTAGCAATGCTCGTCTTATATATTGTACACGTGTTCGCTGCTCACGTAGCGAGTTATACATTTAACTCGCTATGCTCGTCCTTAATAGATTCGAATTTTAAGATAACGATATGATGAATTCTATTTATATTCTGGAGATGCACGCAATGACAATTGCGATTGGTACTTATCAAGAAAAACGTACTTGGTTTGATGATGCTGATGACTGGTTACGTCAAGACCGTTTTGTATTTGTAGGTTGGTCAGGTTTATTATTATTCCCTTGTGCTTATTTCGCTCTTGGGGGTTGGTTAACTGGCACTACTTTTGTAACATCTTGGTATACACATGGTTTAGCTACTTCTTACTTAGAAGGTTGTAACTTCTTAACTGCTGCTGTTTCTACACCAGCAAACAGCTTTGGTCACTCACTTCTTTTTGTTTGGGGTCCTGAAGCTCAAGGTGATTTAACACGTTGGTTCCAGCTTGGTGGTCTTTGGCCATTTGTTGCTTTACACGGTGCTTTCGGTTTAATTGGTTTCATGTTACGTCAATTTGAAATCGCACGTTCAGTTAACTTACGTCCTTATAACGCTATTGCTTTCTCAGCACCTATTTCTGTATTCGTATCTGTTTTCCTAATTTACCCATTAGGTCAATCAGGTTGGTTCTTTGCTCCTAGCTTTGGTGTAGCTGCAATTTTCCGTTTCATTTTATTCTTCCAAGGTTTCCACAACTGGACACTTAACCCATTCCACATGATGGGTGTTGCTGGTGTTTTAGGTGCAGCTTTATTATGTGCTATTCACGGTGCAACTGTAGAAAACACATTATTTGAAGATGGCGATGGTGCTAACACATTCCGTGCTTTCAACCCAACTCAAGCAGAGGAAACATACTCAATGGTAACTGCAAACCGTTTCTGGTCACAGATTTTTGGTGTTGCTTTTTCAAACAAACGTTGGTTACACTTCTTTATGCTTTTCGTTCCAGTAACTGGATTATGGATGAGTGCTTTAGGTGTTGTTGGCCTAGCTCTTAACTTACGTGCTTATGATTTCGTTAGCCAAGAGATTCGTGCTGCTGAAGACCCTGAGTTCGAAACTTTCTATACTAAAAACATTCTATTAAATGAAGGTATCCGTGCTTGGATGGCTGCACAAGATCAACCACATGAACGTTTAGTATTCCCTGAAGAAGTATTACCTCGTGGTAACGCTCTATAAGATAATATTTATTTCTTTAATTTATCTAGCTTTATAATCATAAAGCTAGATAAATTTTGTTGCGAATTTCATTTCACTCGAAAAGGTTTTTTCGTCTTGAATTGGGTCACTAAAATTGACACAATTCAATTTTCGGAATATAATATTAAAGTACCATTTTTATCGAGTAGTTTTGCTTTCATAAAAGCAGGGTAGAGCAGTCTGGTAGCTCGTGGGGCTCATAACCCCAAGGTCGCAGGTTCAAATCCTGCCTCTGCAAAAATTTGAACGAAAAGTTAACTCAAAAAAGTTATTCTTTGAATATTATTAAAGAAAAAATGAAAAGATCGTTTTGTGATCGTATTTACCAACGCACCAAAAGGACAAACAAGATATTATGACCAGTTTAATGTTTCCAGTTATACTTTAAACAAAATAAAATAAAAACGCGTACAAGAAACAAAATTGAGTTAGTTTTCCATAATCTATATTCGCTACTCTCCTTGTGAGAGTAGCGAATTCTCATCCTCTGGGCGAACAAAGTGAGTATAGCGAGCAAATAAAAAGCCAATTATAAGGCATAGGGCAAGCGTAGCGAGCACGTGAGTATAGTTAGAATAGAATACGTGAGCAGCTAGTTTAATGAATAACGAGTTTATGAGCGCAAAAAAAATGTGAGGACGAACCTTTAAAAAAATGAACGTGGTAAGGAGAGCACGTAAGTTGGAGGCCCCTTTCTTTCTTTTTTATTGAGGGCTCTGGGCATTAGATGATCGTGCATCACAAACGTTTTATATAATATTTGTATGAAATATTATATAATTAATAGTAGTTAAAGAAGAATTTGACATTTTAAAGTTTAAATAAAAAGCGTAAGTTAAAAAAAGGTTTAATAGACTTTGCGATTAGAATAGCAAAGCTACTTTCAACAATTAATGATTACGAAGTAAAATCAAACACGGCGTTAGCTCGCTTCGCTTTATAAGCGTTGCATGATGATTCGTATTTCATCGAATGGAAAACGAAAAAAACTCGTAATCTCCGACACGTCGACATAACAGAGTGCTTGAGCCATATGCGCTTCAACGCGCACGTATGGTTCTACGGGAGGTTTTCTTCAGAATTAAAGTAATTCGAAAACTCGTTTTAGCCTTTAAAACCGAAAACCTACCCTACCAAACCTGGTCATTTCTCTCGTACATTAGCGAAAGGTCCAAATACAACAACTTGGATTTGGAATTTACACGCTGATGCACATGATTTTGATTCACATACAAGTGATCTAGAAGAAATTTCTAGAAAAGTTTTTAGTGCTCATTTTGGTCAATTAGGTATTATTTTAATTTGGTTAAGTGGGTGCGACACGAATAAACATAGAATTTTTGTACTAAGTTTAGATTAAATCGATTGCACCAACAAAGGACGAGTATAGCGAGGACGCTTTCAGGGAGTACGTTCTATTGAAGGCGAGCGCAGCGAGTTCTGGTTTGAAGTAAACCACGAGCTCGTATGTTTTCTTTTCTTTCATACTTTTGATTCAGGTGTTATATAAAACCAGGCCGAGCGCAGCGAGGACGGAGTTTTAGCCAGTGCAACGAGAAGCATATCTAAAATTGAAATTTAACACATTTCTTATATTTAATTAGATTAATTGTTAAAAACAGATCTTTATTTAAAGAAACAATTAAAAGCATTTAATTCAAAAATCAAATTGCATTTGATTATCACTTTTTCTAAAAAGGGCGAACGTTGCGAGTACCGAACAACCAAGTTAAAATCTACGAATATTTATTGCCAAACTGGTTTATTCACAATAATCAAATATTGGATCGTAAGAACCGTATATTAGAATAAAGAAAACGACTGGGACAGATAGCGTATGTAAGCTGAATATAAACTATATTGAGCGTATCCGCTACGTTTGTCGTTTCTTTTTTTTTGAGCTCGCAAAGCTCGCCCTATAGAACGAGTTAATTAAAGTAATTTTAAAACTTAAAAATAAAAAGCATCGGAAATGAAACAGAACGCTTTAAGCGTAATATCCAAAGCTAATTTAAAGCACTTTTCAATAACGTTCTTATTTCTATTCCAGTCTAAAAAAAACAAAATAACCAATTTAAGACATTGTTTTCAATCTATAAGATTTTTGTGAGTACGTTCTCGCCAACTCACTATTCATTGAACTTGCAAATACTTTTTATTTGCACGTCTTTTTATTTACTTTTTATGTGAGTACGCGAATACGTGAGCACGTTTTGCAACACAGTGAGCTTAGCGAACTATCCAAATAATATTCAAGCCCAGCAAACTCGTGTAGAGGAGAGTAGTCACGAGCTCGCTACGCTCACCCTAACGTGATTCAGTTTTCTCCCAAAAAAACGTTTCAGTTCGATTAACTCGCTTCGCTCGTTTGGAGCGAAAAGTCTGTTATGTTTTTTTAGATCTCGTTCCACTAGCGATTTCTGATAAAGAAATGTTTCTTTCTAGACAAAAGTAAAGCTTTTTATTTTTAAGATTAATATTATCATTTCTATGTTTAACGTGAATATCACAAAAACAAAATATAGATTTGTTTTTGTTGAAAAGGATATTCGAACAAGAAACAATAGATCTTTATATAACCAAAACGTAATAAGAATAAATATAACAATAGCTATCCCTATTAGAATATCGTAGTATCGATATTATTAATAACATAATATTATAATCATAAAATTGTTGTTATTATTCTTAATTAAGAGAATATAGGTTAGTCAATACTAAATTTGAAGCAAAAATTTATGAGAAAGGAAACATAACAACATTAGATTAAAATGTTGCTTTCTCTGGTGAGCTTTAGCTCTTCTGATAAAATAGAAAACTTCTAATCTTTCTCCAAAATTTTTTTTTTTTCATTTTTGAGTTTTTGATCTATAACGGCTGCAAAACGCCTAGGTAAAGCACATATCAATGTGCTTTAGTTTTTTCTAACAAAAAAGTGCATATTGAATTTAAATAAAATTAGAAAATTCTGAATAAAAAATCAATTTCGAATATGTTCGTGAAATTTTTTAAAGAAAAAGACCTCCCCCCCTAGTAACTGCAATGGTTGCTTTGCTAAAAAGCAACCATGGTTCGACTATGGTGAAGACGTAACTTCGCTATAGCTCACTTCATTAGTTCTCAATAGAGAACTAACAAAGTGAGCGCCCTTACGGCACCAAACTGTGTTTGGGCAAAGCTATAAAGCGTATGCTCAGATTTTGTTAAATCTCTGAGAGCGAGCTTAGCGAGCGTACTCATGCACTCGCGGTTCATTATGCTCGCCCAATATTATATTGGCTTATATTTGGCACGTGAGTATAGCGAGCTCTCGTCCAGAGGACGAACTTTTTATGTGAGTAGATAGCACGCTTTCAGACCGCGAAGCGGACAAGATCTCAGTTAACTTAGCGAGTTAAGTTTACTTAGCAAGCAGGCGAGCGAAGCGAGCTAAAGCCATAGTTTACTTCGTTCACCATAGCCATCTAAAGCTGGCCATGGGTTCAGCAATGGCAAACTTATTAAGAGAGGCAGATAAAATCTCCCAAAAACGAAATTTAGACATTTTTTTGGTAAATTTAGGCGGATATCGTTTATTAATAAAACATTATCCGATCTAAAGATCTAAACTAAAGAGAGATAATGTCTTTTTTTTTCACAAACAAGATGACTTTGTTATTCATATTTGAATACCTAAACAAAGAAGCAAACTAGCATTCACATACTTATGTAAGTATAGCTCGCCAGGGCGAACGTAGTGACCGCTTCGCGGCTTTTAACTCTCTTATTTGCCAGGGCACAAATGTGAAAAAGTGATGTTGTGAAATCGTTTTTGTTTATAATTGAAGCTTTTTTTGTTTTTTTTTTATGTCTAATATTGGAACAACTGGACGTATCCCTTTATGGCTTGTTGGTACTGTTGTAGGTACATTAGCTATTGGTTTATTAGCTATCTTTTTCTATGGTTCATACGTTGGTTTAGGTTCTTCTTTATAAGAAAAAGTTTTGATCAAAAAATCTTTAGCTTTAGGCCACTTGGGTTTGAGTTAGCTATGGCCAACGTGTTCGGTACTCGCAAATCAAAAGGCTCGCTGACTTTTATGTCAATAAATATATATAAGCGTTAGTTATGGACATCTCGCTACGCTCGCAAAAAAAATGCACATTGCAGAGCAACGTTAGCAGGCGCCCCACAGTTTGGAACTGTGTGGGCGCCTTGGCCATAGCTAATACCAGGACCCTAAAAAGCTGCTTTTTTCGAGTGGATAAAGCTAATTTGTAATTATAAGCGTTATCGGTTAACCATTTCATACCTTCACGCTAAGTTCAACAAGGACGAACTTTTTATGTGAGCAAACTCGTTCGCTTCGCTTCCTCGCTACGCTCGTCCTCACCTGCATTGAATAATTATAAGTTTTTTTGGTTTCAATTCTTGAATTTCCTATAATTGTCGGTTATCATTTTAAATATATATATATAAATTTTTGATTTTGTGAATGAGTAGAACGTGCTCGCGTGCTCGCCCGGCTAAAGCCCTTTTATTGAATTGAAAATAGAGCTATATTATTATATAATATCTTTTTCTAAAAAACCATAAAATTTAGAGTGTGAGCGTAGCTCACTCATTTTATACCATATTTTATTTGCTTCCAAAAAAACTCTGGATCGTTATTTGCTTCTATAAGGCGCTAGTCTTATAGCGAAACTGAGTTTTTAAGCCTCGTCTCGCTTCGCTCTTTTTTATTATGGCTATCTATGCTCGTCTTAGCATAACAATGGATACGGAAAGGCGCAATACGAGTACGTTACTATAACCACAAAGCAATCCTTGTTGTTCGAAAAGCATTGTTAGTTTTATTACTAATCAATAAGAAATACGTTAAAAAAAACTGTTAAGTTTTTTTTCTCGTTAACCACTCGACGGTATTATTTCTAAAGCCTCTAATAAAGAGAGCTTTAGTTCTCCGATCAGATTTGTGTCCGCGAAGCGAAATAGCTAAAGCTTTAAAATTCAATGGGGTTTTAGTTCTCTCCATATAATTATATGGAGAGAACTAAAACCCCGAAAACATTAAAACAGCTTCGGTTTGAATAATGAAAAAACTTTAGAGCACTTCATTCGGGACTACTTTCAAACAAAGAGAATATAAACATTATTAAAGAAAAACAAAACAAGTTATGATTAATCCTTTATTAGACATTGCTGAAGTTTCAGTAGGACAACATTATTATTGGAAGTTAGGAGAATATGAATTACACGGTCAAGTTTTAATAACATCATGGGTGGTTCTTGGTATTATTGCTATTTTAACAGTATTAGGCAATAGTAATTTAAAATCAACTCCAGATGGTCTACAAAACTTTACTGAATTAGTAACAGAATTTATTCGTGATTTAGCTAAGACTCAAATTGGTGAAGAAGAATATTTAAATTGGGTACCTTTTTTAGGCACAATTTTCCTTTTTATCTTTGTATCTAACTGGTCAGGTGCTTTATTACCTTGGCATGTTATTGAAATCCCTAATGGTGAATTAGCAGCACCTACTAATGATATTAATACTACTGTAGCATTAGCACTTTTAACATCAATATCATATTTTTATGCTGGTATTCGTAAAAAAGGATTAGGTTATTTTAAACGTTATATTTCACCAGCAGCTTTTTTATTACCAATTAATATGCTAGAAGATGTAACTAAACCATTATCACTAAGTTTCCGACTTTTTGGTAACATTTTAGCAGACGAATTAGTAGTAGGGGTTCTAGTAAGTCTTGTACCTTTAATTATCCCAATTCCAATTATGCTTTTAGGTTGTTTCACGAGTGCTATTCAAGCCTTAGTATTTGCCACTCTAGCAGGTGCTTATATTGGCGAAGCAGTTGAAGATCACCATTAACCAAATTAATTGTAAATAAATGACAAAAACGAGAGCTCGCTGTACTTACGCGTCTGGGCGCGTGAGTACAGCGAGCTCTCGTCCTCCTTATTATATTGGGGATAAGCGTAGCGAATTCTGGAACAGGCGGCTTACGATTTCGTTACGGCTCACGCAGTGCTTCAAACTGCGTGAACTTAGCGGACTATCGACAGAAGGACAAGCATTGCGAGTATCAGCGAATTCTGCTATGTGCCTTTCTCGCTACGTTATAATATTTTAACTAACGCTAACGAACTATGCTTCCCCATAGCCATCTAAAGCTGGCTATGCTTTGCACGTAGTGAGCTTTTGCTATTCTAACACAAAAAACAAGGGCGAGCTTAGCGAGCGTGCTGATGTACTCGCGGTTCATAATGCTCGCCCAATATTATATTGGCTTATATTTGGCATAATGAGCTCTCGTCCAAAGCTCTGGAACAGGGCGCGAGAAACGAATGACGTTTCTATAACATGGCAATGCTATGGTCAGCGTTAGCTGGCGCTTCTTAAAAAGGAGTTTTGGCTTCACTATTGCTGAAGGCCGCGAAGCGGACAAGAGCGCGACAGAGTTATCGATTACACCTTTACTTAGGCTTAGATGTTTGTTGCTTCTTTACAGGATTCGCTACAGCAGATGCAAATAAAAAGTATTTGCATAGATAGTTAAAGTGAATAAATTAAACATTCGCTATGGACAAACTCCTTCTTTGGAGCAGCGAATGTGGTGTTCACTATGCTCGCTATTAACGTGTTCGCGAATTCACTAAGCTCGCTGTGCTAAGGTACTATCAATGTTCGTCCTGTATACTCAAAAAACTAAGAAAAATATGGTCTACAAGCCAGCGTTTTAGCTGGCGCACCACAGTTTCAAACTGTGTTTGGGCTTTAGCTAGAATCTGAGCGTATGCTCAGATTTTGGCTTTTTATTTAAGCGCTGTACTCACATAAAAAGTTCGTCCTTATATAATAAATAAATGAGAGCGTGCTAACAGAGTTCGCTGACACTCGCCCTCGCTATGCTCGCTTTTTTATTTATTAGTCTTTTTATTTACGTTACCGTGTTGTTAGCCTACGGAGGACTACTCGTCGAAGAAAACAAGAGGCTAACCTCTACTGTTAATTGAATAGTTTTGCTCTAGACAAAACATTAAATTGGATTGACGTGCAAACAAGGCGTTAGCTCGCTTCGCTCGCCATAGCGTTACCTTATTGCTCTGTTATAAGCAGAGCAACGTGTTTGAATCTCTAGCCCCCTTCGGGGTAACAATTATTTAAAAAGGTTACAATATTTTGGACACTTATGTGTGTTGGTTTCACTTTGCTTAGCAAGGCCGCACTTATGATCTTTATTTGGGAGCTTTGTATCAGAATAAAGATAATTATGGTGCTACTACACTATAATAGTACATCTCCAATTTTCGTACATATGGAGTTCTGAGAATTATCAAGTAACCTGGGCCTAGAAAAAAAAAAATGAATAATTTTAAAATTTATTTATCAACTGCTCCTGTTGTTGGTTTAGCTTGGTTTACATTTACAGCTGGATTATTAATTGAAATTAATCGCTTTTTCCCTGATCCATTAGTTTTTTCTTTTTAAGGGCGAGCAAAGCGAGCTCTTAAAATTAAACTGCTATTCTATTTAGAATTTGAAACTAAGTATTAATCAAGGGAGCGAAGTGACCTAGCTCTGAGATACACTGGCATTAGCGCTCGCTAATGCCAATTAGGGTGAGTGTAGCGAACATGACATAAATACAAATTCGCTACACTCATCCTACAAATTTTGATAAGAGCCGGTTTTTGACTCAAACTGGCTAGGATGCTTAGAGCCAGATGTCTCATATTAAATATGATTAAAGATTACTATAATAAATAGAATTTTTATGCTTTTTATAGTATGTTCGTAATTTTAAGGCTTTGCGAGCTCAATGAACTAGCCTTTTTATTTGCGAGCACGTGAGCCCCGTTTTTATGCGGAATATTTTTTATTAAATAACTATATTGAGTTTATAATAATGGCGTTGACGTCCTCGAGGCGAGCCTTCGTTATATAAATTTGATGTAATGTTTAGCTATATACAAATTAGCTATTATCTTACAAAAGTTTCTAGAAAAGTTAGTACGACTAGAGTTATAGACAAATATGAAAAACAAAGCGTTAAGGCCCCGAAGGGGCTCTGTACGAAGACAACGTTCATTTCGTTTGTTACAAAAGTAACACATTGATAACGAAGCCGTTTTTATTGGTTACAGCAGAAACTTTAGTTTCTTAAACAAGTATTGGCCAGTTAGCTCGCTACGGTCGCTCCTAAATTCTTAGGATGAGTGTAGCGAATACGTGAGTATACCGAGCGCTGTGCACTTCTGGATTTTCTTCCGGAACTCTGTTTTCGTTTTAGTACATAAGCATGCTAATGCTCTAAAGTTGAAGCTCTAGTCAATTAATTACTTTTGAAAGATTAATTTCAATTTGTTAAAATTATTCTAGGCCGCGAAGCGGCTCGTAGTGAATTCTCGACAAAACGAGCCATAAAATCGAACGGGAGCTCTGGAACAGGGCGAACGAAGGACGAACAAATAAAAAGAAGAATTTGCGAGCACCTGAATAGCCTTTTTATTTGCTTAGCGAGTATTGAAGTGAGCACTTCTAGAACTAAACAGGACTAGAAGTCTATAATAAGTAAGAATGCCCCAATTCGTTCTTTCACATAAAAATATTATTTTTTTTTTTGAATTTGCGAGTTGGTCGCGGTTTACTCGCTATGCAAATCAAATGTATGGCTATCTATGCCTTTTTATTTGCGAACGTAGTGAGCAAATCCAAATTGAAATTTAATGAAATAAACAGACTCTATGCCTACTATTCAACAATTAATTCGTACAGCGCGAAAAAAACAAACTGATAAATCAAAAGCACCAGCTTTAAAATCTTGTCCTCAAAGACGTGGTATTTGTTTACGTGTTTATACAGTTACTCCTAAAAAACCAAACTCAGCACTTCGAAAAGTTGCACGTGTTCGTTTAACTTCAGGATATGAAGTAACTGCGTATATTCCAGGAGTTGGCCATAACCTTCAAGAACACGCTGTTGTTCTAGTAAGGGGAGGAAGGGTAAAAGATTTACCCGGTGTGCGTTATCACATCGTTCGTGGTACACTAGATACTGCAGGTGTTAAAAATAGAGTTCAAAGTCGTTCAAAATATGGTGTTAAGATGGCTTCTAAAACGGCTTCTAAAACGGCTTCGAAAAAATAAAAAATTTTGAAAGCGAGAGATGTTTGCTTATTAAGTTGCGTGCTCACAAGAGACGTTTCTGCGTTCCTAACGAGCATAAGCTCTATTATACTGGATGACACCAAACTTTTTTAAATAGTTAGCCGCTTTTCGTTAGCACGCGTAGTGAATACGTGAGCAGCGAGTTCTTCGCTACGCCTTTTTATTTGCGTAGCGAACAAATAAAAAGGCATAGCGAGTACGTGAGCTGTGGTGGATATAATTAAGTCAAAAAATTGAATTATTGTTATCCAAAGAATGATCCTTTAAATAAAAAAGGTTTGTTAACAGTAATAAGATTTTGAAAAAAGTAGAAACTTATGTCATAAGTTTCTACTTTTTTCAAACAATCAATTTTCTTTATTTTTTTATTGTCTTGTTTCTTTTTTCAGGTCGCACGCCCATTTTTCAAAACTTGTTTCTACTGGATTGCGATCAACCGCAATCTTTACTTTTTTTGCTTCACGTTCTGGTGAACTAATTGTCATGGGATTTCTCCAAAAACTAACAATTAATGATTAATTAAAATATTATCTGGAAGATTTTTCTAAAAGCAACGCTTACATTAACTTTTTTGAAGATATTAAAGATTCGATTCAAATCAAATTTGACTTACGTGAGTTGTTTAACAAGAGCACAATAACATTTTAAAAATCATACAAAAACTTTTTATGAAATACTGTTTTATAATTATATATTAATATTCACGAATTCGAAAGAATTCGTGGCGCAAGCTTTTTTGTAACACGAGTGTTACAAAAGGCGTACTCACATAAAAAGTTCGTCCTGAATGTTTTTCGCAACGTCGATTAAACATAATATTATGGTAAAACTCAGGGCTCCAGTTCTCAAAGAAGGAATGTTACTATAGCGTTGCCATTGTTTCGCCATAATTCGTTGCATTCACCATAGCGTTAGTTATGGCGAACGAAGTGAGCTATAGCTTCACCATAGCTAACGCCATGGTGAAGCTATGGCGAACCTTTATTTAAAAGGTGAGCTATGTAGGGCGAACGTAGTGAGCTGTACCTTATGCATCCCTATCAAAATAATTTAATAAAGCCTTTCCTCGCTACGCTCGCCTTTACATTTTTATAGCGAGCTAAGTGAACTAGCGAGCAACTCACAAATTCTTCTTTTTATTTGCGTAGCCTTATTTAAAGCGAGATCACTCCGTTCTCTTTTTTTTTTCGAGTACGCAAATGGAAACAGATGTAGCTAGGCTCTTTATCTCCTCTACTATCTTCGCTTGAACAACTCACTGGTTCGTCCTAATATAATAAGGACGAACGAAGTGAGTACGAGAGTTTAAAGGTTCGCCATAAAATAGAATGGTGAGCAACTTAGCAAGTACGAGAATAGCGCGTACTTGCTTAGGTATCAACAGAATAGAATAGGACGAACGCAGTGAGTACGCTTTTTTGGCCGCGAAGCGGACATTCCAACATTCACGTTAACTATTACCAAACAGAACATAATAATTCACCACCTATTCCACGTAAACGTGCCTCACGATCTGTCATAATTCCACTAGGTGTTGATACTATTACAATACCAGTACCTCCTAAAACTCTTGGAATATCACGATGATTAGCATAAATACGAAGACCTGGTTTACTTATTCTTCTTAAATTGGTAATACAAGATTCTTTTGTTTTTCCTTTATATGCTTTTTTAGAACGATATTTTAATTTAATGATTATATCGTTTGATTCTAATGAGATTTGGAAATTTTGAATAAAACCTTCTTTTTCTAAAATTTGTGCAATTTCCTGATTTAATTTTGTATGTGGAATTTGAACATTTGATTTTTTAGCTAATGAAGCATTTCGAATACGTGTTAACATATCACTAATACTATCATGAATAAAGCCTTTTGTTTTTGAAGTAAGCATATTATATATATATAAATATTTTTTTATTATTCATTCCAAAGCACTTAGATGTCGAGCTTAGCGAGCTTAGTGAACTAGCGAGTATTAACGTGAATTGTGCGCACGTGCTCGAATTGACAGGTTTGTTTCTGAAGACTTTTTCTATCTATGAGTTCATTGATCATAGTGTTCAAACAAAAAAAAATGAGCTCACGTGCTATCTATGCTCGTAAATAAAAAGAAGAATTTGCGAGTACGTCTTAACTGAACTCTCGTCCTCTAGCGAAGAAACTTGAGTCCGGACGAGCATAGATAGCACGTTAATATAGCGATCACCTTAAGAGTTAATGTTCGGGAACAATGCGCGCACAAAAACTATTTGATTTGGTTTTTACTAAAAGAAAAAAATACACATTTATAAAATTTTTGAAGATGGACTTTGCTTTAACTCCCCTGCTCGCTCGGTTCACTAAGCTCCCATAATAAATAAAAAGATACATAAGGAGAGCTCATTACATTCGCCCAATATTATATTGGCTTTTTAAATGGACGAACGAAGTGAGTACGCCAATATACCCAATATATTGTGAGCTCATTACATTCGCCTTTTTAAAAAGTTTTTTAAAGGGTGAGTATGTTGGTAGTAGTATATTCGCTACCTGTGCAGAGCATGTTGCTCTGCACATTGCAGAGCCACGAGAGCTCGCAAGCCCCTTTCTTTCTTTTTTATTGGGGGCTTTATTTATAAAGCGAAGATAGTTGAGCCATGCTCTGCACCATAAAAATATAATGTATTAGAATGTGCGAACTCGCCCTCAGCGAGTGTCAGAGAGCTCTGGCACAGTCGTTTATAGCGAGTATTAGTGAGCTTATCATCGCGTTAGCTATGGCGAACGAAGTGAGCTATGGCGCCCAACTCGCAAATTCTTCTTTTTAAATAAGCGTGGCGTCCTCTCGCCTTTTATTATGCGAGCACCGGGTTTTGAAGAACTATTGGATGATGTTTAAAAAAAAAAAAGGTGTTACCGTAACGTTCGTTATGAACGAAATGGTAAACCAAATTCTTTTAATAAAGCTAAACCTTCTTCTTGTTTATTGGCTTTTATTACGATAGAGATATCCATACCTCGAATTTGATCAATTTTGTCATATTCTATTTCCGGGAACATTAATTGTTCTTCTAAACCTAAACTATAATTCCCATTTTTATCAAAACTTTTTGGACTAATGCCTTGAAAATCACGAACACGAGGTAATGCTAAATGAATTAGACGATCTAAGAATCCATACATGCGATCGCCACGTAATGTTACAACAACGCCAACAGGCATTTTTTCTCGTAATTTAAAACCCGCGATAGCTTTTTTTGAACGTGTTATAATACCTTTTTGACCAGCGATCATACCTAATTCTTTTAAAGCCGATTCAACCATTTTTTGATTTTGAGACGCATTGCCAATACCTCTGTTTATAACAATTTTTTCAATTTTAGGTACTTCATGAATATTAGTATATTGAAATTTTTCGACTAATTTTGGAACAATTGTTTCAGTATATTGTTTTTTTAATCTTTGTGTCATTGTTTTATAGTTAATTATTCTTTGTAAAGTGTTTTTTCACTTTATCGTTCTTAAACTCATTTCCACTATTTATTATTAAAGATAAAAATATCATATTTGGGCTTTAGCTCCAAAATTATAAATCTTACAGCAATTGAATAGAGGGTATTTTGTATTTAGTTAATCGCTTAGTGTTACATTCTATAAAAATGTTAAAAAAAAAAATTAAAGAGATGCTCATTATGCTCGCTAAGGGCGCAAGCTTTTTTTGCCGCAAAGCGGACAAAAGTCGCAAGCTTCATCGCTATGCTCGCCCTCGCTGCTCACGTGCTCGCTATTCATTAAACTCGCTATTCATTAAACTCGCTATTCATTACATTCATCCTTTGAGCTTTTTTGGCACGGCAAAGCTCTCTAAGAGAGCTTTAGCTCTGGAACAGTGCAAGGACGTGAGCTGCGAGCATAGCCTTTTTATGCAAATAAAAAGGAAGTACGTGTGCAAAGCACAAACACTTTAGTTTTCCTATTTTGTCTAGCATTGGTAGACGCTAACACAGTTCTAAACAATGTTTTGGCGAAGCTAAAATCTGAGCGTATGCTCAGATTTTGTTTTTTTTTTTTGCATTGATAATACGTTAGTATAGCGAGCTTAGCGAACTAGCGAGCCTTTTGATTTGCGCGTAGTGAACTCGCGCTCGTCAAGACGAGCATAGATAGCCATAAAATAGAATGATGAGCGTAGCGAATACACAAAGTGAGCACAGCCAACTAGCGTTTCACAGTTTTATAGAAACTATATAAAATAGCTAAAGTTCAATTTTTTTTTAATGATTTGCTTAAAAATAAAATAACAGATATAGCGTATAGCTACGGTATAAGAAATTATTATAAAACTTCAGGTGCTAAAGAAACAATTTTAGTAAAATTTCGATCTCTTAATTCACGAGCAATTGGTCCAAATACACGTGTTCCACGTGGATTTCCTTCTTTGTTAATAATAACAGCTGCGTTATCGTCAAATTGAATTGTCATTCCATTTTGACGTCTAAGACCCTTGCTCGTTCTTACAATAACAGCACGTACAATATCAGATTTTTTTGTCGGCATGTTAGGTAATGCATCTTTTACGACTGCAATAATAACATCTCCTATATTGCCAGAACCCGAACCTAAAACACGAATACACATTAATTTACGTGCTCCACTATTATCTGCTACATTTAAATATGTTTGTGGTCTAATCATAATTTTTTTTTTTTTAGATTGCCTAAGTTTCTAGTTATAGACTTTTTCCTTGTTAGTTTATAAATAAGCTATCTCTTATGTGAACTAACTCTTAATATAAACGGGGGCTTAATTAATGAAATTAGGAGCTTGCGCCCTTTTTTGACTAACATGTTAGTTTACGGCAAACCATAAAATAGCATGGTGAGAGCCCCACAGTTTGGAACTGTTTTAGGACGAGCGATGATAGTCGAGTCTTTAAAAAGACGAACAAATATAAAGGCTATTGCAACAACTAGAGTAGGCGCTTGGAATCATACTCAATAAACTTTCAAGAGTATTTAAAAGAAAGTTATAAATTGACTAAGATTTCCAACTGTTCCATATTATTAAATTGAAGCTCACTTGAAAAAGAACTAAGAATAGGAACTCAAAAATACTTTATATTCATCTTAATTTGTTTAACTTATAAGATTATTGGCTAAACTAGCTAAACAATAAACTTGTCGAATTTTGATATTACTCGCTACGAGACGAACGTTAAAAAAAGGGGCGCGCAGCGAAAGAACGCTAGAAGCAAATACTGTCGACTTTTTAATAAGACGAGCGATGATAGTATAATCGCGAACACGTTACTTTTTTTCCATTCTCTCCACGTAGCGAGCACCAAACTCGTGTACACGCTACTCTTGTTTGTAAAACAAAAGCGTACTAACTACGTTCGTCTTTTAATTTCGTGGGATCTTAATATTCTGACTCGCAAATAAAAAGGACGAACGAAGTGAGTAAATAGCACACTTTAGGACGAATGAAGCCCCTTCGGGGCTTAAAAATGTATGGCATTGAAAAAGCCAATATAATATTGGGCTCGCTGACTTTTATGTCAATATTATGTGAGCCTTTTTTGTGAACAGCAAGTTGAAAATAAAACCAGAATGTTTTCTATTTATTGTTAATATTCGCTGTTAAAAATTTTGTTTTAACAGGCATTTTATAGGCAGCTATGCGTAGTGCTTGTCTTGCTATAGTTTCGGAAATACCTTTCATTTCATATAGAATTTTACCTGGTTGAACAACAGCTACCCAATATTCCGGTGCACCTTTACCAGAACCCATACGAGTACCGGCTGGGCGCATAGTAATTGGTTTATCAGGGAAAATACGAATCCATAATTTCCCACCTCTACGAACATATCTTGTTAAGACACGTCTACCTGATTCAATTTGTCTTGAAGTAATCCAACAAGGTTCTAATGCTTGTAGGCCAAAATCACCAAAAGCTATTGTATTTCCACGATTTGCTTTTCCTTTAAATCGACCACGGTGTGGTTTACGAAATTTAGTACGTTTAGGACTTAACATAATTCTTATTTTTTATTAGTAATATTATTTTTGTTTTTATTCCATATTCAAAAGTATCAGTTATTAATAGAACAATAACTAGGACTTTTTATTTAGATAAAAGCCGAAAAAGTGCACCTGATTTATGGAGTATAGATTTGGAAGTAGCGAGCTTTTTATTTACTTTTTATGTGAGTACGCTTAGTGAACTAGCGAGCAACTCACATAAAAAGTAAATAAAAAGGCGAATCTGTGAGCACGTGAGCTCATTATTCAGTATCTAATTATTGTTAACTAAAAAGAAGCAAACTTACCAAACGAGAACTTCATTCGCGTACTCACATAAAAAGTTCGTCAAATAAAAAGGCTCACTACGTGTTCGATACTCGTGTCCTCACCCAATATTATATTGGCTTTTTAAATTCTTTTAAATATTATGGTGAGTTCGCTGCGCACCCAAACTGTGTTTGGGTGCTCACTTCGTTCGCCATAAAATCGAATAAATAAAGGACAAACGCAGTGAGTACGCAGAGTCCGCTGGCCCCACAGAAAACGTGACTTAAGTTATTATTAAGTATTAAGTTTTTAATTTCTATACAAAATTTAGAACTAAGTCAATCAGACTACACTTTTTTCGCTTGTAGTTTATCCGGAAATAAAACCAGTTTTTTTTTTCCGCTTTTTTTCAGATTTAAACCATATAAAAAAAACTTAATTCGCAAGCTCGCAATGCTCGCTCCTCTTGTTTCGAAGTCGTAAGCATTATCGATCAAAGTGAGACTTTTGTTAAAAAGAAAACAATAGTCCCATAGTGTCTAACTGGTCTTAGGCTATTTGATATTAGCGTACCAGTGTTTTGACCAGAATTCAATTATTAGCTAACGTTATGGAATAACGTTATCTTATAGTTCAGTAAGTTTTTAAAAATCGATTTTTGTATTTCGAACAACAAATTATTTGAAGAGAAAACTGAAGAGACAGTTTAGTGCTTATTCATTAGTGTTTTATTATTAAAGAATCAAAGGACAAGCATAGCGAGCACCTTAGTACCGCTGCAAATTCATAAAAATTTACGAAATACTTTTTTTTATCTAGCAACTTCATAATATATATATTATAATAAATTATAATATATATATTATCATTTAACTACAGTTAAATGATAATATAATTTGCATATAAAAATTCTAGTTATAGACTTTTTTTTAATGGCCAACGCTATGGCAAAGCTATGTATAAGTCATTTGAGTATTACTATTTAAAGTAATACTCAAAAACAATCACTAAAAAAGTACGAACTATAAAAAAAGATTTTATTATTCGCTACGTGCTAAAAAGCAAATAGCTTTTTTGTCTTTTGAAGACAGAAAGAACAAGCGTAGCGAGTTTAGCTAAGAAAGTTTAAACATTATATAGATGTGTTTTATCAGTGGGAGCCAACCTTTTGGATCTCTAATGCTCTGTATTTGTGATCTTTTATAACAAAAGCGCATTAGTCAGAGCTTTTTCAATCATATCTTAAGGAACTAAACGTAAAATAACTATGTTTTACGGTACTATTAGCTTCCAGTCGATAGTTGATAATGATAACTAAGTTTATTCGTTTTGTTTCAATTTCTTGAGCATTGTAGTGTGAGGTCTGTTCTACCTAAACGCGTTAATATTTGCTCATTACATTCGCCCTGAAAGCGTACTATCTATGCTCGTCTTATTATAAAGAAGACGAGAGTTCGGTGAAGGCGTACTCGCTATGCTTGTCCTGTGCCAGAGCTCACCATTCTATTTTATGGTGAAGCCATCGTTGGTTACACTCACTCTTTAAATATATATATATATATTTATAAGCGTAAGCTATGGACGTCTTGTTACGCTCGCCTTCTACGTTGCTCTGAAAAAACAGACCGCGAAGCGGCTTAAACTCGCTATGCTCGTCCTAGCAAGTTCGCACATTCTAATACATTATATTTTTATGGAGAGCTCGCTTCCCGAAAGGGGGCTTTTTATTTATTATGGGAACACCGCAGCCAACTAGCTTTAAAGTCCGATTCTGGCTGTCGCTGCGCCCCCCTTGGGTGAGCGAAGCGAACTATTTTAAACTCTAGTACGAGCATAGCGAGTTTGAATAAAGAAATATGCCCAAACACAGTTCAATACTGGGAGCACTCATGATTATCTAAGGAAGGTTCGCCATAGCTCACCATAAAATTGAAAAGCATTAAAAAAGCCAATATTATTTTGCCAATATAATCTTGGGCCCCTTCGGGGCCTATTTTAATGTATGGAGGGCGAAGCGTCAGCGAATTATCGAAGAGGGCGAAGCGAGTTGGGCGCCATAGTTCACATAAAAAGTTCGCCACAGCTAACGCCGTGTTAAGGCTATATATTAATGCGAAAAAAAAAAGTAGAACTAGATACTTAGCAGTCAAAAAATATATATAAGAAGGACTTTAGTATATGATTAGTTTTCTTTCTTTAGTAACTTCCGTTAAAGATTATTTATCAATTGTTCATAAATTAATAGAATCCGATTCTGCTTTTACGATTCAAAATTATAGTGAAATTGGACCAATTATTACGTATTTTATAATTTCAGTAAAAGATTCCCTAAGTAACTTTTTGTCAGGGAATTGGTTACAAAATATATGGAGTTTACCTTTAATTATTCCAGATATCAGCTCAGCTATGATTTCAGAAATATCTGTCTTAGATGGTTATTTTCATAATGCTTTTGATTTCTTGGATACTCCAATTAGTTATTTTCCCGAAGGTCAAAATACGTTCTTTTACTCTATTGAGAAATTTACTATAGGTTTTATAAATAGTTTTTTCTTATTTTTACCTACAAGTACAGCTCACATTATAACGTTACGCAGATTTGTAATGCAAGGTTTAGAGGCAGGTTATTTAGCAGGTTTAGGGACAGTGGCTGGGAATATTTTATGGTTAACTAGTATTATTTTCGGTTGGCGTTTTTTTGTAATCCCATGGTTATCTTTAGATATTTTTAGATATCTTTTAGGTTTTCTTTTATTAATAAAATATATGTGGGATAGTTACAATGAACGTCGAATGGTTCTTGAAGATTTATCAAAACGTAAAATTTTTCTATTTAATTTTTTACTTGCATTAACAGAACAAACTACTATTTATCCTTTTATAACCAATTTATCAGTGGGTTCTGAAACATCTATATTAGAAAGTTTTCCTGCCGATAATTCACTCCAATTTTTCTTAATACATTCGTGTTATATAGGTGGGCTATTACTAGGAAGTTTAAGTCTATTACATTTAACTTGTTGGTTTTGGGAAAATCCAGCTTTTCAGATTTATATGTGGTTAATTTCTTCTCTTAAAGTAAGTACAAGTTTTTACTATAAAATCCAACATTTTCTATTTTTATATTTAACAATGATTTCAGCTATCACTAGTATTCCTTATTATGGTTTGGATTATACTCTAGCAGCTCCTTTAGGTTTAGTTAATGAAGATAGACTAATTCAAGATAAAACGATAAGAGAACTTTCCTTTTTAGGTTCGAAGGCCTCGGATCGAAATACACGTAGAAATCGTGGTCGACATGGTCGTCGTGAACGATGGAAACGAAGAATTCGAAAATATCGTACTTTCGACGCTTCTTTATATGATCAAGGGAGCGCAGCAACAGCCGATCTTTTTACAATTGAAGATTTAAATTATGGTTTTGATCGTTTTTGGTTACGACGTAAATTACGAAATCATAGAGTTCGATTTAGATTTTTCCCTGGTCCGTGGATGCGTTCATTTAAAAAGCAATTAGCTAAACCGAGACTAGAATCTTATACAGGTCCACGAGTAGAATTTTTCCGTATTTTATTTGAACAGGTTTATCATCCGAGTTTTCATGCTTATGAAACTCCTATTACGAAGAATGGTCGCTTTGAAAACACAGGGCGAGTAGATACTAAGAAACAAGGCAAACGTAGCGAGGGCGAAGCTGCAATCATTTTACCGAAAAATGATTTTTCACTTTATAATAAAATGAATTCACAAGTTAGTACATCATTTGGGACTTCGCGTGATAAAAATATTAATTCAGCTTTAAGAAAATTTATTCGTAAAATGAATATTCGTTTAAAAACGGCGCAAATCAAAAACGAATATGAACAAACATCTTTAAACGCTTCGCCTTTATATTCAAAACGTTGGAAACATTTATTAAGTCATTTATCAAAGAATAAACAATCTTATACAGATACTTTTCGTTCTCTGAATTTTTATAAGAATAAAAAATTCGATACTCGTAATACTCACGTGCTTGCTGACGCTCGCCCTGGATTAATTCATTCTTCTCTAGACGGTTCAAACAAAGATAAAAATGAAATGAGAATATTGCGTTATCGTTCCCTATTATTCTCTAACACCGATTTTGGTAAAGAAAAGAAAAGTGGGCAACTCACTTCGTTCGTCCTTAATAGAAATTCATTAAATGCTAATTCGCTATACTTACCTTTAAAATTTTATTTAAAAAAAGAACAAGGTCTTAGAAAAAAACTTCGTTATTATACACCAACCGTTTTTAGAGGTTTTTCGATAGAAAATAACGCTCCTTATTTTAGAGTAATGATGAAACGTTATTTTTATTATTATAAGCCAACAAATAGATGGGAGAAAACAATGAAAGTTGCAAGTTTAAGAAAAGCACGCCGTAAATCTAGCCGAATTCCTCGAAAACTTCAATTTAATGCAGATTACACTGTTCAAACAAGTAGACTTGATGTAAAAGGAGATAGTACTATAGAATCCGTTGACAAAACAAACAAGTTTTCGAATTTAATATTAACGAATAGAAAGATGAATCCAACACATGATTATTCCGTGATTGGTAAAAAAGCAAGTCGTTATAGATATCAAATTTATAAAGACGTTTTACAACATTGGTATTATAGTCCTTTTAATCGTTTTTTATTAAAATTAGATGTTGATTCATTTATTCGACGTCAACCAAAAACTCATTTTATAAATCGAAAAGAGGAAAATTTATTACATTTAAGACGTTTTTTATTATCTGAACATTATGATACTTTACGTTGGTATACAAATATGCAACATTATCGTTCAATGAAAACAGAAATTGGTGGTACGAAGAGCTTTGCCAGTCGAACATATAATCAACAATTTTTTGGAACTTTCAAAAAAATTCGTCATTTATTTGCTATTACACCAAGTCAAATTCGAAATCAACCACAATCAAAAGAACTAAGTATTTTAAAGTTTGACCAATCATTATATAATGAATTTCCTAACACATCTAAACAACCATTAGTTGATAACTATATAATACATGAAGAATTATTAGCAGATGATGATATTTATAAACTTCGTCCTAATGATTTATTAGATCAATCTCAACAAGTTGTACGAACGTATTTAATTAAAGCGAGTCCCATTCGTCAAGAATATATTCGTAAATTATTAAACGAGAAAAACTATATTAAGTTAAGTCAGTTCTTAATTAAAGGTCAAAAGGTACGTGGTACTAAAGCAGTAACTAATGATAGTACTCTTTTTTCACAAGAAAAAGACTATTTATTTACTAACAAAGAAAAAGAGCAATTTTATAAATGGGAAAGTTCGAAATTACATCAATTTTTACGTGAAAATAATTTAAATAACGATTTTTATTTTATTTTTAATAAAAAATGGAAACGTAGCTTAAATGATCAAGAATTTTTAAAAAATTACTTATTAGGGAGAATTGATAAACGCGAAAAACGTCGATTATTAAAAGAAAAAAATTTACGAGCGAAGCTTGAACGCTTTCAAACTTGGTTAAATACTACAGATTCGAAGGCCGAGCGAAGCGAGACGAACGAAGTGGGTAGTCAATCGGTTACAAATAAACAAGGCTTTAGTTCTACAGATTCAAATTTATCAACAAAACAAGTTTTAACAACTGGTTTACAAAAATCTATAGTTTCTGGAATAACTACCCTTAATAACATTACTGAAAAACAAATAAGTGATGATTTAGCAACTCAAGGAAGCGCTAGCGCACCTTCGAAAATTCGTTCGACCGCAAAGTGGCTTCTTCTAAGAAAAGTAGTAACTATGAATCAGTTAGAAATAAAAACGTCGAGTTCTCGTTTAACAGATTTTATTTTACGTTTTGATCACTCGCTACGCTCGTTTCAACAAAAAGAGAAAATTAGAACAGAACTTCAAACTTCTATCGCTTCATTATCCAATATTGTTCTTTCTAAAGAAAGAAAATCAAACTATAATTTTAAACAGCAATTCGCATTTTTTTATAAAAATTATAGCGCTCTGCGCCAGAACTTGATCAGTTTTGATCATATCTCTAAATTTATAAAACCAATTAAACGAAAAAGTCTATCGAATTGGAGAAAAAAGGAACGTATTTTAAGTAAACAAAAACGTTTAAGAAAAGAATTTAAAAAAATTTCCACAAATAAGAAAAAAATTGTAACCAATAACGAAACAACAAATCAACGTATTAATCTATTTTCCCCTAAGAATATTGGAAGCACGTCAATATTAAGCCAATCGGATATTAATACAAATACTATTGGAACTACTAATATCGTTTCAATGGATATGTCTAGAAAAAAACGTTCTGCTGAGGATAATCCAAGTGTATCGCAAAATATAGCTTTAGCTAGGGTCGAACCGAATGCCGCGAAGCCGACTGGTTTTTTAGATATTTTTAAGACGTTTGGACTAAAAAGGCGCTTGCGCCGTAAAAAAACTCCTCAACGCCGTTCACGTACACGACGTGGCCGTGGAGTTGTAAAAAAACGAACACTTTCCGATTTAGCTAAAAAAGATTTAATGTTATTACGTAATCTTTCGACTCGTAAAGATGAAAACAAAGTAACACGTTTAAGAATTTATCAAAAAATTTCCAAATATGGTTCTGAATCTATTGGCTCATCTAATCTTTTTGCACAACGTGCAATTAAACAACGTAAATCAAAATTACGTAGACAACGTTTTTGGAAACAAAAACGTTCAAAATATTCTCAGAAAAGACGTAAATATAGAAAAAGACGTCGTTATGTTATAGGTAAAATCCGTGTTTTAAGTAAACAATTTAAACGAATTCAATCGAAATTCGAAATTCAACAGTGGTGGTGGAAACAATATTTACCAAATTTACAAGCAACAACTGATGCTTTATGGCAAATAGAAAAAGATCGTCAAATACAACAAAAGTTAAATGAATTGTCTGTTTCCGAAATATTTGCTCGTGATAAACAATATCGTTCTTTATTAGAAAATAAAGATCAAAAACTGTCAAGTTTACAAATTGGTGATCTTGATTTTAAACCGTTATTTATTCCAGAAGCAATTCGTATTCGAGAAGAAAGAATTTCTCAATTATCAAAAGACACTGTAAATAAACGAGTGAACCGCGAATCTGTGAGCACCGAGCGTAGCGAGCTAAGTGAGCAAAAAAGAGATAATCTGAATATTGTAAATAAATTATATGAAAATTTATTCACAAATCAGTCGAACTTTATAACAAGCCAAAATCAATCGAAATTCCGCAGCGCTTCCTCGCTACGCTCGCCTTTTTATGCTGGTTGGGACGAATCTCAAAGAAAATTTATCGTAACAAATCGTTTATTATCTCGAAAAGAAGCTGGTGTTAGTCTTCCTTTATCTACACAATCAAAAAGTCTTTATGATTCTATTAAAGGCGAGCGTAGCGAGAACAATGATTTATCAGAAATTCATTTTACAGCAGCGCCTTTAAAAGGAATGAATGCTGCAACGACGTTATATTGGCAAATTCCATTTACTACATATGATCCTGATCAATTCTTTGCATTAGGAATGGATGGTTTTTCTCCAGTAGGATGGAGAAGATTTCAATTTCGTCATAGTATTCTTAAATCTTGGTTATATAATTGGTCGGTACAAAGTTTTGATACTTCAGCGCTTAGTAAAAACATTCAAACTTCGAATTTTGTTATTAAAACTGCAGCAGATTCTATACAAGATTCTGAGCGAGCACGTGAGAGTCAACAAACGTTTAATTTATATTCATTAATAAAAAATAAAACACGTAACAGTCATTCATTACGTGTTAATCTTGGCGATTCCAAAAAATTATTCAACATATCACGTCGTATCAAAAAACGTTATCGTCGTGTTAAAAAACATCCTAGAACGCCAGTTTGGTTCCCTTCTGGTCCTTTAGCTTATCAGGTTCTTCCGGTTCATTATATTTATGTTTTTTATAAACGTTCTCGATTACCTAGAGATCGTTATTTAAAACGTCGTTTATTAAATGTTAAAAAGATGAATCAAACATTATTAGGGCAAGCGTCAGCTAGCTCTGGCGCAGAGCGAACACTTAACTACACTCAAAAACAATCCATAACAACTCGCTCCGCTCGTCCTGATGACAATTGGTCTAACAATATCGATTTTACTTTACAAAAACGTATTAAGCCTAAACGTAAATACCATAGAAAACGTAAAGCAATTAATTCAGTAGGACAAAATATTATAATTCCGCGTCGTTTAAGATTCATTGCAAACACGACAACAATAAAACCATTAGATAAGGAAGATGAGCGTAGCGAGAACTTCGTTCGTCCGACACGTCCATTAACACAAAAACGAATTACGCAAAATAAATCAATTGCTGATTTAGTTAAAGAACAAAAAACTTTATTAAGAAAACAACGCCGTTCCGATTTATCTAGAAAACAACCAACAAATCTTATTCGAGTAAAACAATTAAGAAGACGAGTACAACGTCAAATAATTCGAACAGTTTGGCGATATAAACCGCGTGCTGGTGGTTTTGTATGGCCTGGTGATTATTTACGTTTAGAATTAGTAAAAGCTCCTAAACTTCAAAAACAAAAATTTAGTCAACAACAGAATACTAATGGGTTCCCTCCGGGTCGTAAAGTTCGTAAGAAAAAACGTACTATTCAAGAATGGCAACTTCAACCTAAAAAATATTTATTGCATAAACACAATAAGAGAGTTCTTCGTAAAAAATTACAAAAAGCGCAACGTTCTCATAAAATTCGTCAAAGAATAAAAGAACTTTCATTTTTAACTCGCTAGTTTAATCTACTTTTTTTGATCTTTCTGTTTGTTCTGATGCTTTCCATCAGAACAAACAGATACCTTCTTTTAGGACGAGCCGAGCGAGTAGTCACTCGATAAATGTGTGGTTCTTACTAATCGTTTTTAACAACAATTCTATCGTTATATAAACAAGTGTTTATAAGCATAACCTGTGTTGTATAATCTTCTAAGATCTCTCATCTTATTGTAAACTCTTTTTAAGGATATGCTGTTAGCGATGGGAACGTTTCTAGTTTTTAAGCTTGCTAGTAAGCTATGCTGGCGAGTTCAGCGAGCTCGCTGTACTCACATATTATTCTTGTTCTCAGAGCTTTGCCAAAATTTGAGCCTATACTTAGAAGTTCATTAATACTCGTAATGAAATATATAGTGCAGAGCATGTTGTTAACGAGAACTGCACCATTGCCCAAACACCGTTTTAAACTGTGAGAGCGAGCG